TTTCATTCAATTGAGAAGTACGAGTATACTCCATAGAATGATTTGGATAAAATATATTTAGCATCCATGGCTGAGTGGTCAAAGCACCCAACTCATAATTGGAGAATTCGCGGGTTCAATTCCTGCTGGATGCACAAGAGAAATAAGATATATCTCTACATAAGAAGATATCTGAATAAAGTTCAGATAGAAAAACAAATTCAATGTTTTTTTTTATGTAAAAAACTATACAATGTTTATAGAAATTGTTATGATTACCTAGGGAAATATATATATATGTATATTGAGAAACGAAAACTTAGTTTAGTAGGGAGTGAATGTAATGATGGATAGAGTGAAGAACCCGGTACTTACAGAAAAAACTATTCGTTTACTGGAAAAGAAACAGTATAGTTTTGACGTTGATTTGAATTCCAATAAGACTGAAATAAAATGTTGGATTGAACATTTTTTTGATGTAAAAGTAATAGCTATGAATAGTCATCGACCTCCAAAAAAGAAGAGATATGTGAATTCTATAATAGAGCATCCGATTCGTTATAAACGAATGATTGTCACACTTCAACCCAGGAATTCTATTCCACTATTCTCGAAAAAATAAAATTATTTTTTATTCACTTATTAATATGGCCATCCGTTTATATAGAGCCTATACTCCAGGCACACGCAATCGATCCGTGTTGGATCTTGAGGGAATAGTTCGATCTAACCCCCAAAAGGGATTAACCTCTGGCTTTTCTTGTAAGAAAGGTCGTAATAACAGAGGAATTATTACTAGCCGACATAGAGGAGGCGGTCACAAACGTCTATATCGTCAAATTGATTTTCGACGAAATAAAAGAAGTATATCCGGAAGAATTGTTACCATAGAATATGACCCTAATCGTAATGCATACATATGTCTCGTACACTATGGGGATGGCGAAAAAAGGTATATTTTACATCCCAAAGGAATCAAAATTGGAGATACTGTTGTTTCCGGTCCAAAAGCTCCTATCTCAATAGGAAATACCCTACCTTTGAGTGCGGTTTGAATTATTAATTTACGTAATCGGAAATAACCGGTTAGGTTTGAAGCGAAACCTATAAATCTATCACTAATCCGATCGTTCTACGTTCGGTGACCTTGGAAGGAAACTGAGGAGGAACAGTAGCGGGTGATTAAGCTCAATATTTTTCTTCCACTGAATTACTGACTTCTAGAGATAAGATAATATGGAGAAGACTATATCGTCTCAAGCATAGACAGAACCAGAGGGGCCCTTGTTTCTAATATTTTATTTCACGGTAAACAAGTTACTCACATTCGATTTGATGGTCAAAGGCAAAATTGAAGCTGGATAGTGAGAATGTATCTTTGGAGATGGAAATAATGTTGAATATGCCTCCCAAGTTATCCAGAACATAAAGATATGTTAGCGTAATTTACTAAAGTCATTCATTCTGATGCTACATGAGGAACATAAGCCAGAGGATGGAGAAACAAACTTAGGATGTGGAAAATGAAATTATTTCTGAAACTTCATTTTATATTTATTTTTCAGAATTAGATTTATTTTTTTGGATAAATAGAATTTTATACATCTGGAAAGCTGTATGCCTTGAGAGAGGCTTGTACAGTTCGGGAAGAGATCCTCATTTCTGACAAATAAGAGTCTACTTCAACCAATATGCCTTTGGGCACAGCTGTGCATAACGTGGAAATAGCACCTGGAAAGGGTGGACAATTGGCTAGAGCAGCGGGTGCTGTAGCGAAGCTTATTGCAAAAGAGGGTCAGTTGGCTACATCAAGATTACCATCCGGAGAAGTTCGTTTAGTATCCCAGAATTGCTTAGCAACGATTGGACAAGTAGGCAATGTTGATGCTAATAATCGGACCTTGGGTAAAGCTGGATCTAAACGTTGGTTAGGTAGACGTCCCGAAGTACGGGGAATAGTTATGAACCCTGTAGATCATCCTCATGGGGGTGGTGAAGGCAGAGCTCCAATTGGTAGGGAAAAACCGTTAACCCCTTGGGGTCGCGCTGCACTTGGGAAAAGAAGTCGAAAAAATAATAAATATAGTGATCCTTCAATTCTTCACCGCCGTAGAAATAGCTAAAGAGATTGGACAGAAGGGGGAGAAAACAGAGGGTAGTTGACAATGACACGTTCACTAAGAAAAGGTCCTTTTATAGCTGATCACTTAATAAAAAAGATTGAGAGTCTTAATATGGGAAAGGAAGGGAAAGTAATAATAACCTGGTCCCGTGCATCCACCATCGCACCTACTATGATTGGTCACACGATCGCTGTTCATAACGGACAAGAACATTTACCCATTTATGTAACAGACCGTATGGTGGGTCACAAACTGGGAGAATTTGCACCTACTCGAATCTTCCGGGGACATGCAAAAAGTGATAAAAAATCTCGTCGTTGATTAGGAGGTAACATTTGATGAGAACCAATAGCTCAGATTCGGAGGTCCGAGCTTTAGCTAAGCATATACGTATGTCTGCTCATAAAGCACGCAGAGTAGTTAATCAAATTCGTGGTCGTTCATATGAACAAGCACTCATGATATTAGAATTCATGCCTTATCGAGCATGTTATCCCATATTACAATTAATTTCCTCTGCGGCAACAAATGCTAGTCAGATTCTGGGCTTAAGCAAAGCTAATTTATTCGTGGGTGAAGCTAGAGTAGATGAAGGCGCTTCTTTGAAAAGATTCCAACCTAGAGCCCAAGGACGGGCTTATCCAATACATAAACCTACTTGTCATATAACTATTGTAGTAAAAGGTAAATCCGTATAAAAGAAACATTGGAAAAATCAAATTATGCTAATATCATTGGGGGAGGGAGGGGATGCATGGGACAAAAGGTTAACCCACTTAGTTTCCGACTCGGTATAACCAAGAATCATCATTCTCATTGGTTTGCACAGCCAAAGATTTATTCCGAGTATCTTCAGGAGGATGAAAGGGTACGTAATTGTATCGAGAATTATGTACACAGACATATAAGAAACTCCTCCAATTATAGAGTGGGAATTGCACGTGTCGAAATTCAGAGAAAAACAGATTTACTTCTGGTCGAGATACATACAGAATTCCCGGCCTTATTGATCGAAAGCAGCCATGGCCAAGGGATTGAACAATTAAAGAGAGATGTGCAACGTAATTTATTGAATAGAATTCAAAGAGTTCACATAACTTTGACGGAAATAGCGGGAACATATGGGGAACCAAATATACTTGCGAAATATATTGCCTTACAACTGAGAAGTCGAGTCGCATTTAGAAGAATCACGAGAAAGGCTATTGAACTAGAGAAGAAAAAAAATATAAAAGGTATTAAAATCCAAATTGCGGGACGTCTTAATGGAGCTGAAATTGCTCGTGTTGAATGGGCCAGAGAAGGTAGAGTCCCTTTACAAACTCTCCGGGCTCAAATTGATTATTGTTACTATCCGGCTAAAACTATTCATGGAATATTGGGAATAAAAGTTTGGATATTTCGAGATGAACAATAATTTATTTTTTATCCATTCAATTCATATTTTCAATTTATATTACAATGTTAGATAAAGAAAGACTAAATTAATTAATTCCGATTCATTCTATTTCTAATCCATATGCATAAGATATATAATGAAAATTTTTTCGTAAAATAATATCTTGGAAAAGAAGTTGCTATGCTTAGTGTGCGACTCGTTCAAACTGAGGTTCTTAGGAAGAGACTAGGAAACCAATGAATCTCCAGTTTATACTAGAAACTAACTCATTGCTTCATATTATCATAATCCAATAAACTAACTACGAGGTAGTATTACTTTCTCCACGAAAAGAATCGATATTTGTGAAGCGAGAAACTATCCAAGAATATTAATAACAAAAATGAAATGATTAAATATTCTTTTCGAATCGTATGGTTGAAAAAGAATAATACTTTTCGAGGAGCAGTGTGATAAAGCATAGAATCAATACTAATTATCGAATTATTCAATGATTCCGGATTCTAAATAAAAAAAGCCTTAAGTCAATGAATACTAAGAAAATTGAATCTGTGAGAGGGAAATAGAAGGCTTCACTGCAGAGAGGGAACCTGAACGTGTATCTGGAAGCTATGGGAACGATGGAACTTATGAACAAATAAGATTGATATAAATCCTATTGTTCATTGGGTAGGATGGCGAAATAAACCGATAGTTAATATATTTATAATTAGAAAAGCTATAATCCAATTTTCATCAAGCAAATCTTACAAGAGTTAATATTCGCCTGTAAAATTTCTCTTGCAAAATCTAATGAAGTATGAATGAAATTGCGCAATTTGATTGAATGAAGATGAGAAATTAAAAACACAAAATTTTGAAGACTTTCGGGTTTTCAGAATTTCGATTTAGTTAATTCATATATATCTATTGAATATGAACAATGTTTCTCCTTTCGTTGGTAAAATGAGATTTTACAAGATTTTATTTGCAAGGAGCCGGATGAAAGAAAACTCTCATGTCCGGTTTTGAAGTAGAGATGAAATACAATCGACTATAACCCTAAAAGAACGAAATTTCGTAAACAACATAGAGGGAGAATGAAAGGAATATCTGCTCGAGGCAATCTTATTTGCTTCGGAAGATTTGCCCTTCAGGCACTTGGGCCTGCTTGGATCACATCCAGACAGGTGGAAGCAGGACGACGAGCAATTACCCGTTATGCTCGTCGCGGTGGAAAAATATGGATACGTATATTTCCTGACAAACCTATCACTGTGAGACCTGCAGAAACACGTATGGGTTCGGGAAAAGGATCTCCGGAATTTTGGGTATCTGTCGTTAAACCGGGTAGAATACTTTATGAAATGGGTGGAGTACCAGAAGCTATTGCTACAGCGGCTTTGAAAATGGCTGCATACAAGATGCCTGTACGTACTCAATTTATTACTGTTGCACCCATGGAAATACAAAACTAGGAAATGTCTATTCCATAAGAAACATAGAATCAGAAAGATTCTAAGACAAGTCTAACGAAAAAAAGATATCCCCTAATATAGAGATTAGCCATATTCCATCTTCCTCGCTCTCCCGGAGAAGGAAAAAGATACTTTGGGGGATATGATCTTTCGACGAAAAAACGATTCAACCTCGAACTTATTTGAATGTAGCGGATAACAGCGGAGCTAGAAAACTAATGTGTATCTGAATCCTAGGAGCTAGTAATTGTAAATATGCGAATATTGGTGATGCAACTATAGCTGTGGTTGGAGAAGCAGTACCGAATATGCCTCCCAAAAAATCGGGAATAGTTAGAGCTGCAGTTGTACGTACCCGTAAAGAACTCAAACGTGACAATGGAATGATTATACGATTTGATGACAACGCAGCAGTTGTCATCAATAAGGAGGGGAATCCAAAAGGAACTCGAGTTTTTGGTCCGATTGCCCGAGAATTAAGAGAATTTGATTCTACTCAAATAGTTTCATTAGCTCCCGAAGTATCACGAATAACAAAAGATCATATAGTTCTACAATAAACAATATTTGAATGGTTTCGATAATCAAAAACTGGAATAATATAATGTATATAATAATAATAATAATAATAATAATATATGGTTGAGTTATCGCCAGCTGCCAATTTATCTTTCGAACCATGAACCGAAGTTACTCTCGAAAAAATGGAATTTTCTAAGATATTCCAACTGCTTGATTAGTTATTTTATTGTGTCTCCTATTACTTGATGGAGAAAGAAAAATATATGTATTTTTTTTTTTTTTAATCAATTTAGAGATTGTGCTTCAGGCATAGCATATTCCTTCAAAAAGACTTATTAAACTAAAATGTTTATTCATATCAATAATAACCAGTTTTCACGGGTAACGACACCATTGCTAATATGATTACCTCTATAGGGAATGCTAACCTAAGGAAGGTAGAAACGGTTCGAGTACCAGCTACTAATATCACTAGAAACATTGGAAGAATTCCTTTACAAGAAGGTTCTGTGGAAAACCTTGGTGAACATCGGGAAGGTACAAACAACTGTTTTTTAGTTCTAACCCTGGGATATCAGGGGGGGAAGAAAAAACCATACATAACTGCTTTGAGATGTATTAGCAGACCCGGCTTAAGAATATATTCTAACTATAGGGAGATTCCTGAAGTCTCGGGTGGAACGGGAATGGCAATTCTTTCTACTTCCCGCGGAATTATGACAGATCGAGAAGCTCGACAGAGGCAAATTGGGGGAGAGATACTACGTTATGTATGGTAACTCATCCACATCTTTAATTCATTATTCCATATGGTAAATCTCTTTTATCAAATAAGAACTAACTAATACTTTATAAATTTATATTAGTTAATTCGAAAAAAGATTTTCCTTTTGATGAAGAAACAGAGTTTGGTTGACATAGAGTTGTAGTTACTGAATCACTTCCCGATGCCATGTTCCGAGTCTGTTCATATAATGGATGTAAAGTTTCAACTCATGTTCCAAAAAAGATTAGACATAATTCTATATGAATATTATCAGGAATAGAGTGAAAATGGAATCCAGTCTTTATTTATGATTCAAACAAAGGACGTATAATCTATAGACATCATTGAATGATCAGGTCCTCTTGAATTTTTTTTGTAATATTGGATATAGAGAATAATAAACGAAAGGAAATAAATTGTCATAACGAACAAAATCTGCATTCTCTATATTAGTGATTATATCGAAATAAGGACTACAAACATGAAAATTCGTGCTTCTGTTCGTAAAATTTGTGAAAATCGTCGACTAATTCGTAGACGAGGACGAATCATGGTGGTTTGTTCCGATCCGAAGCACAAGCAAAGGCAAGGATAATCATCTTTATTTATCTTTCCGCACAAAACAAAATTTTTATTTTTTCTCTTAATCTTTTGAATCATATACAATTACTCTGTATAAATCACTTCCAATCCCATATAATAACTATTATTCTCATACATGGAAATGGGAACAACGCCAAGACTTATTAGAAAGATTAGTAATCTACGTGGAGGTAAACGTGGGAGAATACCCAAGGGTGTTATTCACATTCGAGCAAGTTTTAATAATACCATTGTTACTGTTACGGATGTGAGAGGACAAGTTGTTTCTTGGTCCTCCGCCGGTGCCTGTGGATTCAAGGGTGCAAAAAAAAGTACACCATTTGCCGCTCAGACTGCAGCGGAAAATGCTATTCGTACGTTGATTGATCGGGGTATGGGACAAGCAGAAGTCGTGGTAACTGGTCCGGGTCCGGGAAGAGATACAGCATTACGAGCTATTTGTGGAAGTGGTTCGGCACTGAGTCTCGTACGTGACATAACCCCTATGCCCCATAACGGATGTAGACCTCCTAAAAAGAGATGTATATAATATTGAAGGAACAGCGATTGTGAATAGTACGAATAAAGTACCGCTATCTGCTAAATCTGCATATTGGAAGTGCATCGAATCTAAAATTGAAAATGAGCGTCTTCATCATAGTCGTTTCATTATATCCCCACTTGGAATTGGTCAAGCTAATACTCTAGGAATCGCCATGCGCAGAGCATCACTCGGGGAATTGGAAGGAACATGTATCACTTCTGCAAAATTTGAAAAAATAATCCATGAATATTCTACAGTAGTAGGTATTCAAGAATCAGTACATGATACTTTAATTAATTTAAAAGAGATTGTGCTTAGAAGCAATTCTTCTGAAATTCAAAAAGCATATATATCTATCATTGGACCCGGAGAGATAACTGCTCAAGATATTATATTACCACCTTCTATTGAAATAATTGATCCTGCATAACATATAGCCACTCTTACTAAAAAGATTCATTTGAATATTGAATTGAGAATTGAAAGAGATCGTGGATATCGTAGACAAAATATAGTAAAATCTCAAGATGGAAATTTTCCTCTGAATGCTGTATTTATGCCTATTCGAAATGTGAATTATAGTATTCATTGTTTCGAAAGCCACGACAAGAAAATAATGAAAGAGATGCTTTTGCTCGAGATATGGACCAATGGGAGTATCACTCCCAGAGAAGCAATTTATGAAGCTTCTCGAAGTTTGATCAACTTATTTATTCCTTTTTTACATGCGGAAAACGGGGAAAAGATTTATGGAATGGGGAATATAAATGAATCTAATGCGTTGTCTTGTTCCGTTCTTCCTCCTATGTCGATTCAGGTAGATCAGATGGCAAAAGAAGTTACTTTCAGACATATCTTTATCGACCAATTGGAATTACCCCCGAGAGCTTATAACTGTCTTAAAAGAATTAATGTACATACGATATCAGACCTTCTAGATTATAGCCAAGATGATCTAATGAAAATTAAGAATTTTGGAATCAAATCTGTTGAACAAGTATTGGAAGCTTTGTGGAAACGTTTTGGAATAAGTTTACCTAGGAAAACTTGAAGTTCAATAAATAAACTCATTCATGTTTCTCTTTCGAAGAAAAACAAACTACAGTTGGATTCAAATCATAGTGAGAAAGATCAAATGGAATAATCGAAATCACTCCATTTGAATTTATTAAAAAAACTTATATTTCTTATAATTGGAATTTATTGAATCTTTGATATATCTAGGGATTATTTGCTTTGAAGCAAGTCCTCCCTGGATATGAGACTAGAAGGAAAAAAATTCTTCTACAAGGGAAAATCGAACAATCAAATCAAGTAATTAATCTTGAATCGAATGATTGATCTTGGAAAAGACCTGAGGTTAGAGATTTATCAATGGGTAAAGCTGCCCCAATACCCAACCAAAGAGCTACTGCAGTACCAATTGGAAAAACTGTTGTAGCTACCGGACGACGAAATGGATTCTGAAATTTATTAACATTTTCTGGAAAGGGTACTGTCGATGATCCTGCGGGTACTGCGGCCATTAAAAGAACGCCCAATAATTTATTAGGCACTGTACGGAGTATTTGAAATACCGGAAAGAAATACCATTCAGGCAATATTTCCAAGGGAGTTGCAAATGGATTTGCAGGTTCACCGATCATTGAGGGTTCTGGGACTGCTGAACCTACAGTACATGCAATGGTACCTAAGATCACTACCGGAAAAATATATAAAAGATCGTTAGGCCAAGCGGGTTCTCCATAATAATTATGTCCCATACCTTTAGCCAATTTAGCTCTCAATACAGGATCACTTAAGTCAGGTTTTTTTGTTATCGGGATAGGCAAATTTGGATCTATTCTTCTTCCCATAGAATCGGACATGAGAGATTTTTCTCATCCGGCTCAAGCAATAACTAGAATATTTTTTTTTTTCTTTTTAGGATACATAAAAATATTATATGATCTCTAATGCTTTATTTTAGGGATTCTTTTCAAACCCCATTTTAATTTTGAATTAAATGCTCATTGTCCAAGTGGGCCATAAAATAAAATTTGGGCATTATGATCATCAATATGCTTTTCGGACAATCTTATTCCTTATGAGTCATTTTCTTTTCCACGGAGGAACAAGGTTTTGGAACGTAATAGTATTAACTTGTTAACACTCCGGCTTATCTATCCGTTTTTTCTTTGGATCTCCCTTTCACTCCGATGGTATTATTTTGATTGAGATGCAAGGGAAGTGAATGCATTTCTTCACCATATTCCTTTTCTCCCAAGGAAGAATAAATATATCTCACTTTAACTTACTGGATTTTGCGAAGCCTATTTGAGATTATAATTCGATCATGGAAATGATTCTCTTTCCAAAACCAACGAGATTTTTGTACCCGAGTTTTAACCCTCCTACAAGTAGGAGCGAGATCGGGATAGAGACACATTTTCTCATTGGATGTCGATGTGACAGATTCAATGGAATATCTGCATAGCCGAAGTTGAATAATTCAAGTCACACACTCCCGTAATCCATCTTCTCTCTGAAAAGAATCTATTTTCGACTATTCATTGGTCTGAACCCAGTAATACTTCGAAATAGAAAACAAAATCCATGAGATATTCTTTATTGTTTATAAAGAATGTCTATGGCAATGGAATAATTTAATGAAAGTTAAGTTGTTGAGATAATATGAATATTAATCCCTACCCTATTGCGTTTCTTCCCGCTCGTAAAGGACCTGAGATACCTTGCTTACGAATCATTGGAAAGTGCATCGGCATAGATACAGCAGTAAGAAGAGGTAATACAAAAGTGTGTAAACTATAAAAACGAGTCAATGTGGATTGACCTACACTGGCACTCCCGCGTAATAACTCTACCAAGGGAGATCCTATTGCAGGAATAGCTTCAGGTACACCAGTTACAATCTTGACAGCCCAATAACCAATTTGATCCCAAGGCAGAGAATAACCAGTTACACCAAAAGATACGGTTAATACGGCTAAAATTACACCTGTAACCCAAGTTAATTCACGAGGTTTCTTGAATCCCCCCGTGAGATAAACGCGAAATACGTGCAAAATCATCATTGGAACCATCATACTTGCCGACCATCGATGGACTGATCGAATTGACCAACCAAAGTTGACTTCAGTCATTATATATTGAACAGAGCTAAAAGCTTCTGTAACGGTCGGGCGATAGTGGAAAGTCATAGCAAAACCAGTGGCTACTTGTACTAAGAAGCAAGTCAGGGTAATTCCCCCTAGACAATAAAATGTATTGACATGGGGAGGAACATATTTACTAGTAATATCATCCGCAATCGCCTGAATCTCAAGACGCTCCTCAAACCAATCATATACTTTATTGAGATGGGTGAACTTTTATTTCATACGCTCCCCCCTCTGAAAACCGTACATGGGGATTTCCCTTCATACGGCTTGAGCAAAAAAATGATACGAAATCTTTTCATTAATTATTTCAATAAAAACTCCCCCCCAAAAAAAGGTAGAACCTAATCTTTTTCATAACATTTTATTGCCTTGATCCCAAGTCGGCTCTTTTTTCCCTCCAAAACGAATGAATATTGTTGGCCTTTTGAACAATCTTTTCTCCTATCATCAATATATATTGAAAAAACAGTGATATAAAATAAATTCTGAAGATTATCTCGTTGAAACCTTGATGGATATTCAAAAACCTTAGATTCCTACTAACTCCGATAGACTCTTTTTTTTAGAGGAGGTACGATGGGTAAGAAGCTTCTCTATCGTCACCAACTTGATAAAATATGCTTATAAAATGGGAATGTTCTCTCATTTCCCAAGTATGCAGTTGTGAAAAATATATCGTAGAATTTCTAGTCAACAAATTTTTCAAGTTATTGAAAGTTTGGTAACGAAGCTTGAATAGCGGATATACATAAATTAATCATGGTTTAAATCTTCCTATTGAACTAATGCCTTCGTGAGCCCCGCGCTTCAGATGCTAACTATTCAATTGGTATCCAGCAAGGTAGGATCATTCTGTGAGAAAGATGACAAATTACTTTGTACTATCAATGATTAATTCGGACGAGTCGCACACCCGTATTCCAAAGATCTCCTAATTGGAGAATCACACGATTGAACTACCATGGAGAGGAGAGCTAACCTACGGACCCTAAGCAAGCCATTAAATCTAATGAAACAGAAGATTTATAAATTTTTCTATTTCACTAGATTGGAATATTTGTTGGGGGGAAAGACTCTTTAGTTTTTGTTCATTACCAACTCACCGGAATCCCATCCAATGAAACGGGGGAATTATAAAGTTCCAATATAATAACTGGAGAGACTGCAAATAGGGCCATTGCGACACCCATAATGGGAGTGGTTCCCCATCCAGGAGCCACTTTACCATATTCCGAATTAAGTGGTTTTGATGAACTTCCTACACTGGTTCGTTGCGGTTTGATCCTGGGAATACCATCAATAATCTTTGTAGCCGTAAAACTTATTACATTAGTTGAGATTTGTTAACTTTATGTACTATTATATTGGAAACGGAAACAAACCATTATCTCGGGATTACTTAGCAATGGAAACTGCAACCTTGGTCGCTATCTCCATATCTCGTTCACTTGTCAGCTTCACCGGTCACGCTTCGTATACTGCCTTTGGGCAACCCTCCAAAGAACTTAGAGATCCTTTTGAGGAGCATGAAGATTAGCCTAAGTAACCTTCCCTCAGTCTTTAGGGAAGGTCATTAATTTTTCATCCCGGATCACCCTCTTGATGATCCAAAAATCATTTTTTCCCTTTACTTGGAACTTTAGGTGGCTCCCGGAAGAAAATAGCAAAAAATATTATTCCTGAAGTACTTACCGGCAAGGATGTATGAACCAATGCTTCCGTAGATTCGATTGTATGGGTGAGGGAGTATAGGGATAACTTTCGTACTACTTAAAGATATAGAAATTAAATCTATCTAATCTATATAGATTAGATAGATTTAATTTTGAAAACGAGATATATATATTTTTGGATTGATGTTATACTACTTGTCTTTTGGTAGTTGGATCTCCTAGTTTTTGGAATGCTCCGAATTCAACTTGAGCATCTAAATCAGGATCAATACCAGCAAAAACATCTCTGAACAAGGTTCTAGCACCATGCCAAATATGTCCGAAGAAGAAAAGAAGAGCAAATGTAGCGTGACCGAAAGTAAACCAACCTCTTGGACTACTACGAAAAACACCATCAGACTTTAGAGTAGCACGATCAAATTCAGAAATCTCACCTAATTGAGCACGTCTAGCATATTTTTTCACTGTAGCGGGATCACTAAAACTAACCCCATCGAGTTCACCACCGTAAAACTCAACAGTTACACCTACTTGTTCAATGCTATACTTTGATTCTGCCCTCCTGAAGGGAACATCGGCTCTCGCAATTCCCTCTCCATCCACCAAAACTACTGGAAAGGTTTCGAAGAAAGTAGGCATACGACGTACGAAAAGCTCATGTCCTTCTTTATCCCTGAAGACAGCGTGACCTAACCAACCAACAGCTATTCCATCCCCATTGTCCATCGCACCCGCTCTGAATAATCCCCCTTTCGCTGGATTATTACCAATATAATCATAAAAAGCTAATTTTTCTGGAATTTTGGACCAAGCTTCTGATAAACTAAGATTTTCGGCCCTGCTGGATCGAATCCTCCGATCTATCTCTTGTTGAAAGAATCCTTGATCCCATTGATAACGAGTAGGACCGAATAATTCTATTGGAGTGGTCGCGGAGCCATACCACATGGTTCCGGCAGCAACAAAGGCTGCAAAAAACACGGCAGCAATACTGCTGGATAAAACAGTTTCAACATTCCCCATACGTAATCCTTTGTATAATCGTTGGGGAGGACGAACACTAAGGTAGAATAGACCTGCTAATATACCTAGAATACCTGCTGCAATATGATGAGAAGCTATTCCTCCTGGAACGAAGGGGTCGAATCCTTCGGCTCCCCACACTGGAACTACAGGTTGTGCTTCTCCAGTCAACCCATAGGGATCAGACACCCATATTCCGGGACCGAACAAACCTGTTACGTGAAATGCTCCGAATCCGAAACAAAGTACTCCTGAAAGGAATAAATGAACTCCGAAGACCTTAGGCAAATCTATAGTAAGTGCTCCCGTACGTTCGTCAGTAAATATTTCTAGATCCCAATATACCCAATGCCAAATAGCTGATAAGAATAACAAGCCAGATAACACAATATGCGCAGCAGCCACGCCTTCATAACTCCAAATACCTGCATTAGTTACAGTTTCTCCGGTGATACTCCAACCACCCCATGACTTCGTTATTCCTAAACGAGTCATGAAAGGGATAACGAACATGCCCTGTCTCCACATGGGATCAAGAACAGGATCGGATGGATCAAAAACTGCTAACTCATACAAAGCCATTGAACCAGCCCAACCAGAAACTAACGCTGTGTGCATTATATGTACAGCAATTGAACGGCCAGGATCATTTGATACAACGGTATGGACACGGTACCAAGGCGGACCCATGCATATACCCCTTTCTCAAAGGGGAGTAGACACTACGTAACTTTATTGCATTCAAGGGCTGTTATACGATGCTAAAACCTTATCCAATCATACAGGGATTCACATCTATTTACAGTTATACGTGATGAGATATTGAGATACCAATTCCCTTCTTTCTCACAATGAAGAGGAGCAGGAATAGTTTAGCATCTCTTGATTCAGCATAACAATGAATATATTGGTCCCATCAAACATCAGAGTGATTCAAATAATGGATGACGCATAGTTTAGAATAGGGTTCAATATCGTGCTTGACTAAATCGAGGAGCGTAATGTTATTATATACTCTATGTGTGTAATTAGGTAAAGTATACTCCAATGGATTGGTTATTCGAACGGAGACTCAAACAGAGGTTCAATTTTTTCATCTATCCATATCCATATGAGTTACTATCTTTTACAATCTATATCAAATTTTTTTTATTGATTTATAAAATCAAATATATATATATATATATTTGATAGATGAATCAGTTTTCTTATTCATTGGCATCAAAGTCTATTTTATTGAACAATCATAAGGAACAAATGAAACCTGAGCTTCTAACTTCTAAGGTATTACATTGTTAGATGCTTCTCATTAAGTTAAGGGGTCCCGAGAAAGCTCTGAAATAACTAACTTACTTGCCAAATATTAGAAAAAATAATTTATTATGTTATGATTTTCCATCCTTCGTACCCCTATCCAATTCATCATATTGACTGTTCTGTTCCATTTTTTCCTTCCAGTTGTTGATACAGATCCATGATTGAGAGAATTATCATAGAAAATCCTGTAATCTCTCCTTCGGAAGGATTTTAGTAATTGTTATCTCTCCATCGCATCAGGTTCATGCTCGGAAAAAGTAGACCCAATATCCAATATTTGGTTTTTGATTTATTTCATCGGTATGCATTGGTCCATGCCGCTTTCGCCTTGTGTATCAATCATATCATGTGTATGAAACGGAACTATAATATGATTTACTACGCCTATTGGTGGAATCACTAGAGATTCTGTAGGTCTATATAATTGATACAATCTTTTTTCCCGATCAATTATGCTCTCGTATTGGGGGGCAATATAATATTTGGTCCCCAAGAAATGCCCATTGGTGTTCCGAAAGTATCCCTTCGAATCTTCGGAGAGGAAGATATAGTTTGGATTGACGTACAGTGCGACTTGTTTGAAATATTCGATTATACGGAATCTTCCCGTCATTCCTTCCGATTGAGATGCTTCTATCTCACTTAAGATTGACTAAATGCTCAGTAATCTAAAGCGTGAGATCTCTCACGAAAAAAAAAAAAAATATTTATCAATCATGATAATCTATGGCTAGCCAAAACTAATAAAGAGTATTCAGGCTTCGTTCAACGAAACAAACAACTGATCAAAGATTAATCATTCTTGATTGATCATGATGAAATGATATGGACAAGCATTTCTAGCAGAAGTAAGAATAAATAGAGTGGAAAAATGGCAGTAGATCTACTTGCTCCATATGTGCGAGTAACAGTCGGATAGATATTTCCCCGAAGTGGAGCATAAACCCAAGGATCTTATTAAGAATCTATTTGAAAACAAGGGAATTCTGCTGAAAATAAAATCATTGAATTGGACATCAGTTAATAGGTAGTTCAATAAGTTGAAAATGTGACACTTTGGAAACAAAGACAAACTTGAACTGGAAGTGGTAAGACTCATCCTTTGAGATGAAAGAAAGATTTTTTTTTATCTAACTAAAAGGTTTTTTTATAAGATGGGTATCGGAAGAAAAAATACCTAACTTTTTCAACTGCTCGAGCCGTATGCACTTAAAAGTGCGTGTGCGGTTCCAAAGGAAGAAAAGCTATAAATCTATCCTAATCAACCGACTTTATCGAGAAAGATTGTTGTTTTTGGGCCAGCACATAGATGATGAAATTGCAAATCAAACTATTTGTATTCTGATGTACCTGAATGGAGAAGATCAGAGTAAGGATATTTATTTATATATTAATTCTCCTGGCGGAGCGGTATTAGCAGGAATATCTGTCTATGATATTATGCAATATATAATACCAAATGTAAACACTATCTGTGTGGGATTAGCTGCTTCAATGGGATCTTTCATTTTAGCTGGAGGAGAAATTACTAAACGTATAGCGCTACCCCACGCTCCGCGCCAATGAGTCTTTGTTTGATGGATAGAAAAGGGATGTGAAGAAAAAACTAACTATGCCTGCGCCAACGAATGGAGGGTAATAATAGCATGGCATACGAAACTTGATACAACTGTAATAAAGAAAACTTGAAGTATCGGGATAGTAAACACAACCGTGGCTTTTTTTTTATTCTCCGATCAATTTGATCCTATATCTCCTGGGGTCTATTCCAGCGTCGTAAACTCCCGGAATAATATTGGAGAAAAAGGAAATATGGCCATATAACATCGATAAAAGAAACTTTGGGATTGCTGAATGAGGGAATGTATGGAGCAATGGAACCATCACAGTATCTTCCTTTTCTGAAAGAAAAAGATGGTACATAGATTATCTTATTCATCTATCTTCGATATCCAGAATATTTACTATCTAATATTGTATAATAAATAACAATAATATTATTGTTATTTATTATGACGAATTATATAAAAAATTGTTCAATCTATTATGGAGCTGTATGCACCAAAAATGCTTGTACGGTTCATTAAATCAAGTCTTTCTCGAATAGAGGAAGAAAGAATAAAAAGTAAATAAGCATTTATTAATAGGGTGATGATTCATCAACCCGGTAGTTCTTTCTATGATGGACAAGCGGGAGAATGTCTTGTGGAAGCAGAAGAGATGTTGAAACTTCGCGACTGCGTTACTAAAATTTATGTACAAAGAACAGGAAAACCTTTATGGGTAGTCTCTGAAGATATGGAAAGAGATGTTTTTATGTCAGCGGAAGAAGCTAAAGTTTATGGCATTACTGATCCTATAGCTGTAGAAACTTCTTCGAACTCTCTAATTAATAGCTGATTAAAAAAAATTAACTAGAATTTTCGAGAAGAAAATAAATTCCCTGCTTATGGTAAATATAAAAGTGATCGGTGTGACGGATCCATAAGTAGGAACAATAGCTTGCTTGCATATGATAAATAAATCCTATAAATGAAAAATCGACAAATTATAAGATTTATTAATACGAAATATAATAAGAGAGTCATAAAGTTTCGATTTAGTTCCGATCTTTCTAGAAATTTATTTCACTTTCAAGAGAATAAAACTTCTAAGGATTAGTTTTTGAATCTCATAATAAACTCTTAGGGTTAGGATCAATCCGAACTAGTAAATTCTGCGTACTGCACTAAGAATGCCTACTATTCAACAACTCATTAGGAATCGAAGACAGCCAATAGGAGATAGAACAAAATCCCCTGCCCTTCGAGGATGTCCTCAGCGTAGAGGAGTATGTACCAGGGTGTATGTGCGACTCGTTTAGATCAGAAGCTCGAGGTGCAGGGGGATCGATATGGCAGGAGAATCCCCTCACTATAGTAAGTACAGATCTATCATCCACCAATATTGGGGATGAAATTTATGGTTTCTATTGGTGCAAATCCGATCACCCCGATGCAGGATGAAAAGCAATTTCTCAATGATAGCGAATGGTCATCAATCCATTGAGCGAGGAAGAAAATGCAATTCGAAAAGCATGATGCTTATATCGCCGCAAAAACGGACTTACAAGGTAAGCTGCCCAGCCAACCCTCACGATCACACGCCGTTATTGTATGGATAAGTCTTATTGTAAGAAGACTTTTTTTGCTCGATGAATCGGGTAGAGCTGGGGATCAAAAACTATACGAGTCACTGGTAACATTCTCATTTCGTTTTGAGAAATAAGAGGCTCCGGCGTATAGGGGGTACCCCACCGTTTAAGGAGAAACTATAGAAACGATGGAATCCCGGATTTTTCTCAGTTCAAGGTCCCATCCCTTGCTCACTGAGCAGATGCCCAATCCAAAAAATTCGTGGATAGGAAGGTTGAAGTAGCAAAAGCCACGGGAATCTTTATTCCCTACATCAGAAAGATCGGTGGTCTCATTCCATGAAGGATAGTAAAGAGAAAGCGGACCTTATGTAAAAGATGCCATTCTATCGAATAGCATCCTATTCGATGTACATCCGAAAAATACAATGGTAATTTCAATAATATTTCTTTAATCGCCATAATATTGTGATAATCACAACGAAACGGGTGTTTTAATCAACTCAACCATATCCATTCTTTGCTCCTATTTATCAACAGAGCAAAATCTATTATAAAGAATATTCAAATATAAGAATTTTTACATTCATTCTTCATTTAAATATTCAGTGATTTTTTATATAGTAAGCAACAACGACTAGAGTTAAACGTGGCTACGTGGCTCGGAAACACCGGAAAGATATTATTCAACTCACATCAGGGTTTCGAGGAGCTCATTCGAGAATCTTTCGAACCGGTAAACAGCAAGTAATAAAGGCTTTAGTTTCTCCCCATCGAGATAAAGGTAAACGAAAAAGAGATTTTCGTCGTCTATGGATTACCCGGATCAATGCAGCAGCCCGAAACAATGGAGTTTCTTATACTAAATCTATTCAACATTCATACAAAAACCAGGTTTTTTTGAATCGTAAAATACTCGCGCAGATAGCTATATTGGATATTAGTAGCTCTTCCACAATTTTGAGAGAGGTTAACGAATAATAGATAGGGGAATAAGGTATAAAAACCTCTCCGGGGATTGATTCACTCCGGGGAGGTATAAACATCGAGAGAATTACTAAATCTCGGGAATGAATAAATAGATAGATAAAGTCAAGATCCCCTCTTTTCCATAAGAGAATCGAGATCTTTTTCCTTATGTGACCTATTTCGATTTCATCTTAATTAATGAGATTTATTATTAATAATATCCAATTAACTTTCGTTATTGACAAAAGGTAACAAAGCTAAAATACGAGCTCGTTTAACAGCAATAGTCATTAAACGTTGTTGTTTCGAGGTTAATCTATTCATTCGTTTAGATAAGATTTTTCCCCGCTTGCTAATAAATCCGCAAAGTAAACTTATATTCTTATAATCAACAGTTTCTCCCGATCTAATTGGTGGCGAACGTTTACGAGAAGATCGCTCGGATTTGCCCATGGTTTGTTTCACGAACCTCCCCAACACTGCTTATTTTCCTATTTCTTTGTGAATAGTATGTTGATAACAATAAGGACAAAACTTTTTCAATTCCATTCGAGTAGGCGTATTGCGACGATTTTTCCGAGTAGTATATCTGGAAACACCTGAATGTTTTTCATTACCGTTTCGGACACAACTAGTACATTCTGAAGTAATTGTTACTCTCACATTTTTACTCTCAGCCATAATTTTTTGAATCTTGAAAAGACAAATGAGTTTCTGATCTTATGGCGAAAAATCTAATAATGAAAAATTTTAAGAAAAAATTTTTCATTATTAGAGATATTCAATAAGATTCTCTATTTTTTCGATGAAGTCAAATTTTCAAGCTCATCTTTTTCCCATTGGAACTTGATTCTTCGATAAGACTTAATTCAAATATTTATTTGGGAGTTTCCAACCAATAGGTTAACTCAAAAAGTGGTCAAACTCGAAATGGTAAAAGGGTATACTATCCTTGGGGAAGAGGAAGAACTAAAGCATCCGGGGAAGAACGATTAATCTCTGTCGATAAACCAGCTGAAGATCCGAACCACAACGTAGCTACAACAGGCGCTGTGGAAAGATATGTTTTTACATCTTGCATTGCAAGTTCCTCCCCCTAAATCACTTTCTTCCGGCTTTCATAAACTGGATTGAAAGGATTCTTACTAAATTTTTTGTTGAAATTTTCATTTTTCTACGAAGGTTCATATAAGTAAGTAATGACAGAGCAATAGAAATAAGCGAAATCTATTCTTTTTTACTTTGAGACTTCTTAAGTGATTTATTAGTAATTAATTTTATTAAATTCTTTCTTGTGTACGTTACTATTTCCATTCTACCTCGATAAATCAGTAAAAAATATATAATAATTTATTTGAATTTCTATCTACTATTAAATAAATAAATGAATAAATAGTATCAAATACGATCATCTCATCACTTAATTATTCGAATTCCAAGAATAATAATTATTTACGATGAATGGTTGTTCTCCAGTATAGTATCCCTCATCAAAAAGGATTTTATTGAACAAGTCACAAATCTTTTCATAGGGGAAATACAAAAGTTTCAATTTCAATGTTCTTGTATATAAGATTCCCTTGTTTTTAAGAACCAAAAAAAAAAAAAAAAAAAAACAGTTAAATTATTAGAATTATTCCATAACGAATTGCGATACAGGAAAGGACGATGAGGAAATAGGGATGGGACGATGTAGGCAAGAGGCTTTAAATAAAGTATTTAAATAAAGTACAATCCATCTTGTATGAAAGTTGGGAGGGATGTAGCGCAGCTCGGTAGCGCGTTTGTTTTGGGTACAAAATGTCGCAGGTTCGAATCCTGTCATCCCTAACCCGAATCTCATACGTATGAGAGATCTTCGAACGAATAGGTATTCGCGGAATACAAGCAATAAGTATTCAAGAAATAGGAGAGAATAAAAGAAGATTATCTCTCTATCCACGACCTCCTATGTGATGCGAAAAAAGCGCTCTTAGTTCAGTTCGGTAGAACGTAGGTCTCCAAAACCTGATGTCGTAGGTTCAAATCCTACAGAGCGTGATTTTGATAATAAAATTGAATTTGATAATAAAATTGAATTTGATGTGTTTTTTCCTTTTCCATAATCAAATTTTGAACTCAATTAGATTCATTGATAAAACAGCAAAATTTATTGATCAATTTGACCTCCCTAAGAAGGGAGGCAAGTGTGGGATGCTAAACGTAATCCAATCCTCGGTCAAAGATCCAATTGATCACCACGTCAGTATTGTGAATATGCAGTTACAAATAATCCAGCTGAAGTTGTTGGAATCGAACCTGATACGATTCCGGATGGCAAAGCTTCAACCGTTTCTTTCTGAGTTAACGAAGACAATATCTAACTTAGATAGTACCCAAGTTTGCTGTGAATCTCAATAACCATCATCTGGCAGAAAATTTTCCTTGATTTTCCCCGTCATTATTTTCTAGATAAGTTTTATCTTATTTGAGCCAGTAAGTGGAACTAAAGCTGGAGTTAGAGCAGCCAATAGGAATACGAAGTAGCTAGGTATAATAGACATAGAAAAAACTTTGAATGGTGATAACGAATTTAGTATACACCCTTGTAGAGTAATTACCTAAATCTCTTTATGACCAAAAAAATAAAGATTAATTCGAAGTACAAAATATCCAATTGAAACGAGATTCTTTCTTATATTCGTCATTACCCTCGCATAATAAGAATATGAAGAATATATGATTGGGAATGAGGGATATAAAAAATACTTTTTCATAAGTAAAAAAGGAAGAACTATATTCAAATAATCGTTATTATAAATCACTTTTCATATTCGTATCGATTTCCAGTCCGTGAATTGATAAAACGACTCGGAAATCGCGCAAGTTCCTACTGTATGATCTCCACAACGAATAGCAAAACGCTTTTATTTTCGTTTTAAAGGTTCAATTAAAGTGAATATTCTCATCCGATCACCTAGCATTACTATTTGTATTTCTTTCGCCAGAATTACATAGTATTGAAATGATTCAATCTTATCAATTGCATCAGTAATACGAACATAAATTTTGGAGGATGTTCTGAGGGGAGGAAATTTTTGTTTGTTCCTTCCAAGGAAGGGAATATAGACTTGTGCTTTGAATCGAGTATGGGATTTCGCAGTCCCAACCGCCATTCCACATTGTACATTTTCCCCTTGTTTTTATTCGACCCTAAAGAGAATAATTCTTACATTCATTATCTCCAACAATAAAGACTTTTTGGAACTTTTTTCCTTTAAACCCATGATGATACTACTCTATTACGAATTCCTTTCGATCCAACTATTTTTACAGTTTCTCCAAAATAATTAATTCCTATCCCTATGCTATCGATATTGCTTCACAAACTATGAGGAAACAAAAATCTTATACAGTCGTAGGAAAAGTTTTATCCATCTCATGTTGGGATGCAGGAATTCGATATCCACCTAATCATAAATATCTTCGTTTGTATTTACCTCTAGACGAATACCCAGTAAGGGTAAGCCATTAATGTGAGGCTCGGGATCGCGGGAATGTTACTTTCTGTAAACTAACTCATAATGACTCAAAGTTTCACAGATCTTTAATCTAACTAATTTTAATAATCTCTAGTCTTTACTCGGTCTTCCTTATTTGAAGAAACTATTGCATTGGGAATCGGCCGAAGAATATTTTTTTGTTCGTAGGATAAATATAAATATTCGCTCTCTATTCACCTGTGCCACATCGGTAATCATATTCTCTGTGTAATCCGTGCGACCCAAATCCATGTGGAGTGAACATAGCGCGCACAGGAGTCCCATATTCTACACGGGCTATAACACTCCCACTCTTTCTCCTGGAGCTACATCAATCTCAAAAGGCTGGCTTTACATTTGTTCGTAACCGCTAAAACCATAGTAATCCGTTGTAGTGGTTTTTCCCTCTGTGACCCATACGTCCAATGGTTTCAGTATTTAAACATTCATATAGGTTCTTTACGTTCAAAATCTTCTCATCTGAGGTCAGGTCACGCAAAATGATCTCAAGTCACTGGGTTTATTGAATATTGATTAAGTTAGTCAAACAGTGCTAATAAAATGACCAAATTATTCAATCTTATTCTTTCTTTTTCCTTTCCTTTATTCCCATTGAAAGTTAGTTGTCTTGCTGTGTCGGAAGAACGCTAGCTATACTGGTCCAGTATGCTTCAAAGATACCCTTGGTACAAGGTTGACAATCTAACAAGGTTTAAAGGAGATATCAGTAGATTCCATATCTTCCGGTTTCGATCCTCCATAATGGAATCAATTCCTCCTCGCGTCTACAAAGAATATATAACACGGAGCTAACCATGTCTGGGAATACGGGAGAGCGCCCTTTCGCCGACATTATTACAAGTATTCGGTACTGGGTGATTCATAGCATTACTATACCTCCCTTGTTCATTGCAGGTTGGTCATTCGTCAGCACAGGGTTGGCTTACGATGTGTTCGGGAGTCCTCGGCCAAATGAGTATTTTACGGAGAGCCGACAAGAGGTTCCATTAATAACCGGCCGTTTCAATTCGTTGGAACAAGTCGATGAATTTACTAGATCTTTGTAGGAGGTATCAATGACTATAGATAGAACTTATCCAATTTTCACAGTTAGATGGCTGGCCGTTCATGGACTAGCTGTACCTACGGTTTTCTCCCCAGGATCAATATCAGCAACGCAATCCATCCAACGATAAACCAACCTTATTTATCTGGAGCGTGAAGAAGCTACGACACAACCAAATCCGAACAAACAGAGTGTGGAATCAAATCGTACCAGCCTCTATTGGGGGTTGTTACTAATCCTTGTACTTGCTGTTCCATTTCCCAGTCACTTTTCTAATTAATAACGGCATAAACTTTCTTGCCTCATACGGAAAGATCCAAGATTCTAATTGTCCGTGACCGTCCATGTCTCGGAGTCATGACCACCCAATGGAATGTGAGGGGAGTAGAATAAATGGCCAATACCACCGGAAGGATTCCCCTGTGGCTAATAGGTACCGTAGTTGGTACCCCTGTGATCGGTCCAGTAGGTATTTCTTTTCATGGCCCATACTCCGGATTAGGATCATCCCCGTAATAATTGAATCGACTGGATAAATAAACCTGAACCTGTATAAGGAATACTGTAATGCAAGGGTAGGTTAGTTCGCCCAGACTCAATAGATAATAAAACTTTGCTCACTTTGAACTTGAAATGGGCAAAGTTTTATTAATAATTCATTCATTTATTGAGTCTTCCGGTTCCAATAAGAAATAAGAAAGATTAACGAAATATAATAAGATTCTTGAGAATCTTATTATTCCATAAATTTATCTAATAATTTTAAATAAAAGAAAAAATCAATTGATAATATGTCATCACATCATTTAGTGACATTTTTATCATGCAGATAAATCTTTTAGCATCTTAAATTTTTGATCGATTTATCATAAGTTTTTCTTATCTTATTAAAAGAAAATAAAAATAATTTACAAATCAATAATCTTGCTAGAACAACAAATTACTATCCTTTCCCAAAAATTGAATGTGGTGAATTACTATTCACTTTCGTAAAGGCTGAGATTATGCTATGGAAATTCCATGTTTTTAATATGGGATTTGGAGCGTAATTCGGGCCGGGGAGAAGAACACCTTCGAAACGAGCCAGGGAGTTGGGACCCCATGTGTTTCTGCAATAAAAAACATAAGCCTTTTCTATATACCATTCATCTGTTTTCCACTCTTTATAAGATAAGCTAGAAGAATTCTCAGAAGGATATGCAGAACATATTCTCTTAGTAATTGGTGAACAAGGTCAAAAGGATCACGGGCTTCCTGTACCTCAATATTAAAATCGACTTCGATTTTTGGGGGGGAAAAGATGGTGATATTTCTAAGGGTTTGTCCGTCTCTCCTCCATACGTTACGTCTGTGGATCTGTTTCAGAATATTATATTTTTGGTAAGAACAAAGGTCATTCTCTTCAAGTAAATAGAAGAGCTTTATGATATGTTGTTCCCCGAAATAGAAACAGTTTTTTGATCTAAAAAAAATATATATATATATATATTCTAGATCCATTTTATTTTATCTTGAGAGATATTCTAAATAAATAAATAGATAAGAAAGATTCTTTTATAGCACCTAAAATAGGAATATATGGGGAATAAAAGAAGACCATTCGGCAAGCTGATATGCTATGTCTTAATGCTTGCTGAGTCACCCCTTCTGAAATACATATTTTGATGTGGTATCCCCAATTTATAGTAGTAAAGGAAGGGGATAATGATATTCCAGACTGACTCTCAGTCTCTGAAGAAACCGTTACCATACATATTATACGAATGTATAGAAACTAAAATCGATGATCTCATTACACATTAGCAATCGATATAAGAAATGAAATGGGGATTCTACTGATCAGGCGCTTCAGTTAACTTTGTTTCGAACAATATATAAACTGAACCTAAAAATTCATTTCAGCTAATTGGACTTTTTCAAATTGTTTCTTTTTGAGTACTAGGAATATCTGTGCTAAAACAACCGATGCGAGGAATAACAAAAGACCTTGAGCACGTAACGGATCCTGAAGTACTATTTCCGCATCTCCCTGACCAAAACCACCTACATTAGGATTATTAGTTAATGGTTGATCAATCTTAATTAATTCACCTTCCGAAATAATGAGTTCTGGTCCTGGGGGTACAATATCAACCACCGGACGGCTGTCCAATGTATTTTCAATCGTTATTTCATACCCACCTTTCTCTCTACGTAATATTTTACTTACCTTACCCGTGGCTGAAGCATTATAAACCGTATTGTTGCTTTTGCTCCCATCGGGATAAATTTGTCCTCTTCCCCTATTGCCACCCACATATATAGGATATTTCAAAAAATAAGCTTCTTTATTAGTAGCAGGGTCTGGTGAAAGAATGGGAAACACAATCTCACTGTATTTTCCACCCGGAACAGGACCTATTACCAGAATGTTTTTTCTATCAGGACGATAAGTCTGAAAATAAAGATTACCCATTTTTTCTTTAATCTCGGGGGGAATACGATCAGGAGGAGCTAATTCAAATCCTTCGGGTAAGATAAGAACAGCTCCCACGTTCAAAGCCCCTTTCTTACCATTAGCAAGTACTTGTTTTATTTGCATATCATAAGGGATTTTAACAACTGCCTCAAATACGGTATCCGGGAGTACAGATTGTGGAACTTCGATATCCACAGGTTTTTCAGCTAAGTAACAATTGGCACATACAATACGTCCAGTTGCCTCTCGAGGGTTCTCGTAACTTTGCTGTGCAAAAATTGGATATGCTTCCGGGATAGATGGCCAAGCTATTGTAGTCATTATGATCAAGATCGGAATCGATCGAGTCACCAACTTTATCATCCAATCATAAGTAATTTGTTTCTGCATGGTTCGATTATTTGTTCTAAATATTTCCACGAGTTGGGTGCCTTCAACATCCCAGTTGTTACAATAGCTACCTGTGCCCGCAACTCCGCCATTATAGTAACAATAAAGGTGGAAAATGAAAAGTGTATATATACTTCTATTCTCAATTGATTCGAAACGGAAATAGCCGGCAATTCATTCTGTTCTGGGGTAAAAAAAAAAAAATACTATTCTCAAGTAAGACCAATAATAAAAACAACCTTTTTTATTCATTCGTTGTATGATGAGTGGCTACGATCGAAGGAGATATACGATTTGAATGACGGGAAATCCAATGTTTAAAAACTGTATCTGAAATGACTGGAAAGGTTGAAACAAAGCGGGATACTATATGTTTGTTACGAGCGAATCCTAAATGTGATAAAAAAGAATCTATGTATATTTCCCAACCATGAGGCGAATGGAACCCAATACGTGGATCGGTGAATAAAGGAATGGAGAAAGCTTTCATTGTATCACTCAAGCTATAAAATAATTCTTGAATCCAGGGATTGAGAACAGCGAGCCTCTCTCTATCCAGAATGAGCAAGGCACTTAGAGTAGCAAAATAGATTATATCTGTTAATGGATGCGGAATAGCCTGAATACTCTCTTCATTGTGCATCGTTACTAATTGAATTGTTTTTTCATGAATCTTCATATTGAGATCTTGTGACTGAGCTTTTAGAGAATTTAACATCATTTTATCTAACCGAAGGAGTTCTTCCACTTCCCGGAGCCTCTCTAAGGCTCTCTCTTCCCGGAAAAAATTAGTAAAAATCTGAGATTGGTAAGTATTCCACCAATTTTCAATCCGAGGTTCCAAAAACCATCCCTTTAAGAAGATTGAAATTCCGCAAGGGATAAGTATTGAACATCCAATATATTGTAGAGAGGCTAGTGTTTGATACTTAGCCAATTGGAATTCATGAAGTACTAATGAACTTGACTGACCTATCAACCCTGTTTGGAATCCAGATGAAGTACGAGTTATGGAACGAGGTACAAGACCTATAGATTCATAAGCTACCGTGGTGATTATCGAATCTTTTGACTCCGAGAAGGATAATTTTTTTTCCGAGGTATCCTCCATTTTGGGCAGGGAAGGAAGAAGGGAATAATATCGTTTCCAATTATCTGGATCATTCGGAGTTGCCTCAATCCAAGCTAATTTTCTATTCATTTGTTCGATCTTATTCGGCTCTCTCCTAAATAAGTCACTTGAAACAATATAATTTTTATTTTGAAAGTTCCTATAATCAAAAAATCTTTTTTTTTCAAATGTTTTCTTAATTTTTTTTGAAGCTCTTGGCTCTCGAGAAGTAGAGAGGAAAAATGGAATATTCGACGGGTATGACCAAATATTATAAAGATTTGATTCTGGTAAAATGCAAAACCGTTGATCAACGAAAACCGAATGTGGATCAATAAAAATATAAAATCCTTTTGATATAATCGATCTCAATTTATTCAAAAGATTTAGTGAATGAATGCTAATTTTACATTCTAAAACACTCCAATATATTATGAATACGGAGTTATTTAATTCCGTATTCATATGTGAAACGATAGCTTGCCGAGGGTGTCTCGAATATAAAATCGAACATTTATAGGACAAATAATCTTTTTTGATATGCCGTATTCGCTTGCTAGCTTTATAAGCTCCTTCTAAAGAACGAGAAGGCACATTTGAGAACCACTGAAGAACTTCCGATTTCAAATTCGTGAGTGCTACTTATACTTCGACAAGAGGGAACCGCATAAGAAAGAACTTTTTGAATCCCTAAATTTCATCTTTCTACATTTTTATTATTTGTTATTCAACAACTAAAAAAATATCCTGGGGTTCATTTTCAAGTCTCTCGATCGATACGCGCAAGAAACGAGCCGACTCGGCAGCTTCTTCTTCCATATCTCCCAAGGTTAAGTGTTCATCGGTACGAGTCAAAGGAATATCCTGCTGACCTTTTACTTTCGTGTGGGGAGCACGCCGAGGATAAATACCTTCTTTAACTTCCACTCGTATCGCTTGGATATCTTTCATGGAAAATCGAATACGAATCCGACGATTTTCTCCGGGAAATCCCCAACGAGAAAGATAAACAACTCCTTCTCGTTTGTCAAATCGATTATAACCACTACCTGCATTCCGTGAAATGGTACACCATAAATAGGGGCCGGAGAACGGACCTGCAATACCGTGGAAACACATTACAATCCCTTGTGGGACAAAAAGAATTTGCTGAGATAATAACGAGGAGAGAGGTGTCAGATCCTTACCGAGATAACTTGAGATTCCAACCAGAAAGAATCCCAATGCACCCAACGAGACAATGCGGGCCCGACAAAAATTGCTTATTCTTCGAGACCCTGCTATAGGTTCCACCCGAAGCCATTCGGATTGCCAATTCGTAACAGAGTCTCCTGGATCTTATCTTGCTGAATGTCATGAGACAGAAACAGCGGGAATGATAGGACAAAATAGCAGATTTCAATTTCTTGTTCTAGAGGTCATTCATTTTTCCTCGACTATATATATATATATATATATATCGACCAATAAAAAAAGACTTTTCTTATCATATTATTATTATTACAGAGAGATTTTTTTTTAAGAAAAGTCTTTTCGTTTCTTCATACAGGAACTAATATCCGATGTATGCTCTCCCTGAAAGACGGTGGTCCAAATAAATTTGAACTCGTTGCGGATGAAGAAACAAGAAATTCCTCAAATTCGTTCAAAATGTTTTTACCATACTTGTTTGAACAAGAAATAAAGACATTCTTTCATTCTCAAATCTAGAAAAATATTAAGATTATATTAGATCAAATTTTATATAATCTCGTCCTCCTCAATATATATGAACAAAAGGGCCATTGCAATCGCTGGAAAAACTAAACCTACTAGGGGCACGGAAATGGAATGTGAGTAAGAAGCTGCTGTCGTAAAAAAATCACCTTAAATAATATATATATATATATTTTTTTTTGTAGGAATGAATAGGGAAACTAATTATAACTCTCTCGTGAGAGAGATTTATGAAAAATTATGTTTCTTCTCTATTGAAGATTTTGATTAATAATTCTCTGGAAAATTATTCTTGATTCAATATTTTTTTTTTATCAAATCCAAATTGAGTTAAATATCTTCCCATTAGAATATTAACACTTAAATAAGATTGTATTAGTGTTATAATCTCTTCGTATACGAAGAGATTATAACACTTAAGTGGTGAAAGAATGGAATAAAAACTGATTTGATAAGTAAAAAATCTTTGGATGTGGATCAACTTATGATAGGGGATGAAAAACAGCAGTGGATCGAAGAAAAGACAGAACGTAATAATTATCTAGAATAATAATTATTACGTTCTTTACAGGGAGCTGAATCATAACCATAACATAAGATTTGATTTTTTTACTTGGCAAATTACGTAAAACAATCAATTAAATTAAGCCATGATCAAATAAGATTCAGCTTTAACTGTTAGATATTCTATGGCGTAATGAATGTGGTTTCGATTACTCTTTAAACTGCGAATGCAACGCATACTTTAGGTCCGGCAATAAATAATGAATGGAATAATATCTCCCAACATACCGAAACTCGCGGTAGTTTATGTAAGAATTACTATAATAAATTTTTCTATGCTTGATGAATATATGGAGCAGGAGGAATCTTAGCCGTTTGCGTTGAACTCAAATTTTTTTCTTTTATTATGTACACACTTCCTCACACAATAATTAATGGTATAAATCTTCTGGTAACGTATTTGATAGGGCACCCTTTCACCTACAATGGGGCCCGTCCAAACGACTTCCCATGAGGGTCCCTTTCGATTTACTCATACTCAACTGAATAACATCAGTTGAACCTGTTTGTTTTTAATAAAAAGTGATACGATTCTTATAAGAATCTCTATCATAGAATCTAATAAAACATCGAGTCATCATGTTTTTGAGATGCCGGGTGCCACGATCAAATGAAGGTTCAATTCTTTCTCTTTCTGTACCACTCATTCCCGGATGATTATCCGTGTTCTTCACGAATGATGATGCGTGCGTCTATTTTGTCTCGAGTCGTTTGAAGCATTTTTGTTCTTACGACTGTCACACAAAATCCGTGATCCTCTATTAATAGTTTCAACTTCTATATAGTTTTTGTCTATATTCATATTTGTATCATCTTCTTTTTCAGAAATTTTGATAGTTATAGAGTTTATAATTGATTCATCTAATCTGCGCTTATTTTCAAACCAATTTTTTGAAGACTCTCCAACAATAAAAAAAAAAAAATATATATATATTCACACTCTGCAAGTTTTTCTATATCTCCCATTAAAAAGCTCGACTATACAAATTCAAAATTATAATATTCTGATCTAATAGAAAAATAGGATTTTGCATTATTAATCCGAGATAGAATGATTCGATACAAAAACGTAATTATTATTAAATTGGATGCTTGCTTGAATGGTAATCATTTATCTTTTATGATTGATGGTACGATAGAACCCTTTCCCGGTTATCCAATGGAATTCATTCAGATTGGAAAAACAATTTGAATAAGGAAAAACTATGATTTTTTGGTTAGAAAAAAAATTCTATGTTCCAATATCGAATATAGAAATAGTATATACATATTCTTTTTCGGTGGGCTAGAAGGGGTTTGAACCCTTGACTTCATGGTTCAGAACCATGGGCTCGGATCCACGAGCTGCAAACCCTATTGAAATGGGATGGAATCTTGACTGAAAAACTCAGTTTTTTAGTGATTCCCCTAAGATAAGATTCGGTTATTTTTTTTTTTATCCTTTAACTTTAAAGAGGAAGAATATGTTTTTCTATTTTTCTTTCACCTTAATCTCTTTCCAAAGATTAGTAGGGTGAAAGAAAAATGAATCAACTAGTGAAACTAACTAAATTACAGTGTGTCAATCGTCTCAAATTCAAACTTGATTTCTTTCCATACTTCGCAAGCAGCAGCTAGTTCAGGACTCCATTTACAAGCTTCGCGAATAATCTCATTACCTTCACGAGCAAGATCACGTCCTTCGTTACGAGCTTGTACACAAGCTTCTGAAGCAACTCGGTTAGCTACTGCACCTGGTGCATTCCCCCAGGGGTGTCCCAAAGTTCCACCACCAAATTGTAATACAGAATCATCTCCAAAGATTTCGGTCAGAGCGGGCATATGCCAAACGTGAATACCCCCTGAAGCTACAGGCAAAACACCAGGCATAGATACCCAATCTTGGGTAAAATAAATACCACGACTTCGGTCTTTTTCAATGTAGTCGTCACGAAGTAGATCAACAAAACCTAAAGTTACTTCACGTTCCCCTTCAAGTTTACCCACCACAGTACCGGAGTGAATGTGATCCCCACCGGACATACGCAATGCTTTAGCTAATACACGGAAGTGAATACCATGGTTTCTCTGTCTGTCAATAACAGCATGCATTGCACGGTGAATGTGAAGGAGTAGACCATTGTCCCGACAATAATGGGCTAAACTAGTATTTGCAGTAAAACCTCCTGTCAAATAGTCATGCATGACAATAGGCGCTCCCAATTCTCTAGCGAATACCGCCCTTTTCATCATTTCCTCACATGTACCTGCGGTAGCATTCAGGTAATGACCCTTAATCTCACCCGTTTCCGCTTGAGATTTATTAAGAGCTTCTGCTACGAATAAGAAACGGTCTCTCCAACGCATAAACGGTTGAGAATTTACGTTTTCATCATCTTTAGTAAAATCAAGTCCACCACGAAGACATTCATACACTGCTCTACCGTAGTTTTTAGCGGATAAACCTAATTTCGGTTTAATAGTACATCCCAATAAAGGACGACCATATTTGTTCAATTTATCTCTTTCAACTTGGATACCGTGAGGTGGACCTTGGAAGGTTTTGGAATATGCAGGAGGAATTCGCAAATCTTCCAAACGTAGAGCTCGTAAGGCTTTAAATCCAAATACATTACCTACAATGGAAGTGAACATGTTAGTAACAGAACCTTCCTCGAACAGATCCAAAGGATAAGCTACATAGGCAATATATTGATTTTCTTCTCCAGCAACGGGTTCGATGTCATAGCATCGACCTTTGTAACGATCAAGGCTAGTAAGTCCATCGGTCCAGACAGTGGTCCATGTACCGGTGGAAGATTCAGCAGCTACTGCGGCTCCTGCTTCCTCAGGTGGTACTCCGGGTTGGGGAGTCATTCGGAATGCTGCCAGAATATCGGTGTCTTTGGTCTTATAATCAGGAGTATAATAATTTAATCTGTAATCTTTAACGCCAGCTTTGAATCCAACACTCGCTTTAGTCTCCGTTTGTGGTGACGTGGGTCCCTCCCTACAATTCAATTGATAACTCTTGCAAGGATAAGGTCTGCTCGACAAATACTCAAAATTTTTGCAAGACGATGAATAGAATATCCGTCCTACTATACTTGCCTATCTTCGGGCGGAGATACTTCCCCGATGGTGAAACACTACCATTGTATATTATTCTTGATATGTGATGCAACCTAGTTGCTTTAATATTAGTGAGATCTTAGTATTAGTAAGTCTTATTTTTTTTTTTATTCTTCGCACAAAGCTGAAACATTTGTTTCCAAACAAATATTTGCGTAGATATCAATTACTTTTTGAGGAGAGAGAATGAAAGGAGAATCCTTTCTGCGCACCACTTACACCAACGATATACCCCCGGAAACAAGGGATAATGCCCAATTAATTTATTATTCATAACCTGGAAGAAAATACTTTTGATATAGGAGGTACAGATTCTGTTCAAGTTTCTTCCTGAGTCTTACCCAGATTGACCCGGAACCTCTTAAGTGTTAAACTGGTTGGTTGATGAGAATAGAAATAAATTAAAGTATTCAATTTTCAAATGAGAAAAAAAAAAAAAAAGAAAAGAGCTAATTAGTATTCATGATCGAAATTCCCATTCTACATAGAATTCCGCGAAAGTCCTTCATTTTCACCTAAGAATAGAATAGAATAGAAAGAACTCTCTTACACATATTGGGAGTATGAGCTAGAATAGAAATTGACTAATTTATATTGAATGTGAATAGGTAAGGCGAGATGTAAGCGTAACTTTATTCATTCATTATTAACCGAACCGATCGACTTGATACCAAGGATCTTTATCAGTAAAATCAGCAAAAAAATTTAATACTATTGGAATCTCATGAAAAAAAATCCTCTTGCTCTTGGGGTTTCCGCACTTGTTGACAGGAATGTAGGACGCATTACTCAGATTATTGGTCCAGTCTTAGATGTGGTTTTTCCTCCAGGTAAGATGCCCAATATTTATAACCCTTCAATAGTCAAAGGCCGAAATCCGGCTGGTCAAGAGATTAGTGTTACTTGTGAAGTACAACAATTATTGGGAAATAATAAGGTTAGAACTGTAGCTATGAGTGCTACGGATGGTCTAACTAGAGGAATGGAAGTTATTGACACAGGAGCCCCTCTAAGTGTGCCAGTTGGTGAAGCTACTCTTGGACGAATCTTTAATGTTCTTGGAGAACCCGTCGATAATGCAGGTTCCGTAGATGCTAGCACAACATTTCCTATTCATAGACCTGCTCCAGCCTTTACACAGTTAGATACTAAATTATCAATTTTTGAAACAGGAATTAAAGTAGTAGATCTTTTAGCTCCTTACCGTCGTGGAGGAAAGATTGGATTATTTGGAGGAGCTGGGGTGGGAAAAACAGTACTAATCATGGAACTGATCAACAACATTGCTAAGGCTCATGGAGGTGTATCCGTATTTGCTGGAGTGGGAGAACGTACCCGCGAAGGGAATGACCTCTACATGGAAATGAAAGAATCAAAGGTGATTAATGAACAAAACATTTCAGAGTCAAAAGTAGCCTTAGTTTATGGTCAGATGAATGAATCACCAGGAGCTCGTATGAGAGTTGGTTTAACCGCTCTAACCATGGCCGAATATTTTCGAGATGTTAATAAGCAAGACGTACTTCTATTTATTGACAATATCTTTCGTTTCGTTCAAGCAGGATCTGAAGTTTCTGCTTTATTAGGTAGAATGCCTTCTGCTGTGGGCTACCAACCAACTCTCAGCACAGAAATGGGTACTTTGCAAGAAAGAATTACTTCCACAAAGGAGGGATCTATAACCTCCATCCAGGCAGTTTATGTACCTGCGGACGATTTGACTGACCCTGCCCCTGCTACAACATTTGCACACCTAGATGCTACTACTGTACTATCGAGAGGATTAGCTGCCAAAGGCATTTATCCGGCTGTAGATCCTTTAGATTCAACTTCTACTATGCTTCAACCTTGGATTGTGGGCGAACAACATTACGAAACTGCGCAGGGAGTTAAGCAAACTTTACAACGTTATAAAGAACTTCAAGACATTATAGCTATTCTTGGACTCGATGAATTATCGGAGGAGGATCGTTTAACTGTAGCAAGGGCACGAAAGATCGAACGTTTCTTATCACAACCTTTTTTTGTAGCAGAGGTCTTTACTGGTTCTCCGGGAAAATATGTTACTCTCGTAGAAACGATCAAAGGGTTCCAAATGATCCTTTCCGGAGAATTGGATGGTCTCCCCGAACAAGCTTTTTATTTAGTAGGTAATATTGATGAAGCTACCGCGAAGGCTGCAACCTTACAAGCATTTGGAGAGTGAAGAAAATGACCCTAAATCTTCGTGTAATGGCTCCTAATCGAACTGTCCGGAATTCAGAAGTTCAAGAGATCATTCTATCTACCAACAGTGGTCAAATTGGCGTATTACCTAATCACGCTCCACTTCTTACAGCTTTGGATATAGGAATTATGAAAGTACGTCTCAATGGGCAATGGTCTACTATGGCGTTAATGGGCGGGTTTGCTATGATGGACAATAATCAAATAACTATATTGGTAAATGAGGCGGAAGAAGCTACAGAGATCGATCCTGAAGAGGCTCGAGAGGCTTTCCAAAAAGCTCAGACTGACCTGGCTCAGGTTGAAGGTAGAAAACAAACTATTGAGGCTAATTTGGCGTCCAAAAGAGCTAAAGCACGGTTAGAAGCTATCAATACTACTTTTTCTTCTGCTTCTAATTAAACTACTCTTTAGTAAGTTTAAACTATTTTTTAGTAAGTAACGGAGAGAAATGGATTTCCAAAAACCTTTCTCTTTTTACTAAAAATTACTTTTTTACTAAGAGATTGATTATTAAAACTTATTAGGTGCTATTGATCCTTCAATAGAATCTAATAAGTTTTACCTACTATTGGATTTGAACCAATGACTCTCGCCGTATGAAAGCGATACTCTAACCGCTGAGTTAAGTAGGTCATCTTCATTGTAACCATTGTTGCACTTATAAGCAACACGGTTTTGGCAATAATCCAATAAGATTTGTTAAAGCATTTTATATGATGCAATATCCACCTTGACAGAAGTTAATAGATAAAGTTATTATCTGAATGGAAGAAAAGGGCTATAGCTCAGCGGTAGAGCGCCTCGTTTACACGTGCGCCAATGCCTCTCAAAAAATGTTTATCGATTCATTCGATTCACATAAGAGATCTTATGTGAAATATCTATGTCTTACTCCATCGATCCAGGAGAACAGTAGCATGACAAAAAATTGGGATTGAAGTTTATCACTTAGATTCACAATTTAGTTAATGTTGATATGGTAAAATCCTATTTTATTCAATGCTAAGCATGATGGGGACAATACGAGGACCCCAAGATATTCTATTTTCGTTCTATGAACTTAAAGGTGTATAGAGTCTCATACTCTTTCCTCGAACAATAGAAACTCTTTTTGAGTAAATCAAATCCATGCTGGGAAATCAGGCAGACCCACGTCAACATGATAAACTTTTTGAAAGACTTTGGGATTGCTTTGGGAAATTTCTTTAAGCACGCGGAGCCATCCTGTTATCTCTTTTTGGAAGAAGAAAGGATGGCAGACCAACTAATCCCTTCCTTGGTTGATGGAAGAGCCCAATGCGAGAAAGATGCATGTTGGGTTCCAAAAGCAGTTCAAAGCATATTCTCTAGGAAGAACAAGATTGAGCTGTTTCACCGAGAATGTCTACGGTTCGAATCCGTATAGCCCTACACCCTCTCTCCACTAGGTTCGGTATGGTACCTATAACCCATTATGTAAATGGTAATTCTTCCCGACCTCCAACCCAATTATTTCACAGTTATAGAAATTTCTATAAATTTAAATTAATAGGAATTTCTAGTTGGGGAGAAGGAAAGGAGAGAATCGTTAGAAATACCGAAGCAGTTTTTCCTTCTCCATCAAATTTGATCCGAGGTATTTTTTTTCTCGGGTAATGAATAATAGGATAATAAGACTCTCTTTGTTCTAAAAGACCTAAATCAATCAAAGATTTGGTTTTTCGGTAAGGATAAGGAATATTAGATTATTTCTCAATGATCTTTACAGTATAAATCATAGCCATTTTTGAATCGAATGGTTGTGGCCGAGTCGCGTGGTTAACCAATAAAAGAAGGTATGTATATGAATATCTTTCAACCTTTCTCTATTCTTCCCCAATGTTAAAACCTCATGATGAATATAATATGTCGAAGAAGCAGCTTAACAGGTACGTATAGGGAAATGTCCTGCCAACATCACTGATCCCGTTGTTCATTCCATTCAGCGCCAAAAGCTCTTGGAAAGGCAAATTTGCGCAATACCGGATCGTTACCACACAAAAAAAAAGTTGCCTCTTCATTTATTTAATTAATTGTTCGGTATGGTAAGTTGCGAAACAATTACACTTGCGCGGGGCGCCGTCAAGAATATCACAAAGATACACATAGGTCAGGTAAACTATTGAAGTAAATGAAAATTAAATAAATAGATTGATCGATAGAATTTTCGTATTCGCTGCATGGTCCCACTCGATTAATGATCAATAAAATTTAAACAAGGGGATATATATATAATATATATGTATAGTAAATACTCCGTTTATTCATTCTTCGGTAGGGATTCAATCGATAGAATCGACAATCCCATATAGTTCTATTTCACGGGAGTGTGTTCATGTTCTCAATCCCGAAATACAATTTTTTCTTGCTATTTTTACCAATAGCTAGCCTGATTCCCCTGGTAGCTTTTCCAATTTCCGGTGCTTTAGCACCTGTTAGTAAAGGACCAGAAAAGTTTATTAGTTACGAATCAGGTATAGAACCTATGGGAGATGCTCGGATCCAATTCCAGATTCGTTATTATATGTTTGCTCCAGTTCCTGTTACTCCCGATGTTGAAACAGTTTTCCCTTATCCATGGGCTATGAGTTTTCGCGAATTGGGTATACCTGCTTTCATCGAAGCTTTAATTCCTGTTATTATTCCAATCGTTGGTTCGGTTTATGCACGGCGGAGAGGAGCATCGGAATGGTCTTAAACTACAAATATTTTAGCTGTGAAAATAAGATTGATAATTTTATAAAGCCAGTGATAAATTCAATAGATTCATCTTTACTTGATCGGACAACTCCAAATTCGATTGTCTTAACTACTTTTAATGATCTTCCGAATCGGGCTAGGCTTTCCAGTTTATGGCCACTTCCCTATGGTACCAGTTGTTGTTTTATCGAATCCGCCCCGTTAATTGGTTCACGATTTGATTCCGATCGCTATGGTCTGGTGCCAAGATCCAGTCCCAGACAAGCTGACCTCATAATAACGGCTGGCACCGTGACCATGAAAATGGCTCCTTCTTTAGTAAGGTTGTATGAACAAATGCCCGAGCCCAAATATGTAATTGCTATGGGAGCATGTACCATTACGGGAGGTATGTCCAGTACAGATTCTTACAGCACTGTTCGCGGAGTAGATAAATTAATTCCCGTAGATGTTTATTTACCGGGTTGCCCACCAAAACCAGAGGCTATTATAGATGCTATAGTTAAACTTCGTAAAAGGGTAGCTCGGGAAACGCATGAATATGAAACTAAGCTTGAACAAGGAAATAGATTCTTTACTTCAGATCATCAGTTTGAATTTATATCCAATATTCGTACTGGGGAATATAATCAACGGTTACTTCGTCAGTTTCCCGAAACTCAATTGGACCCTTTTTCAGAAATACCTCCCGAAACAACTGGAATACAAGAGTTAAGTATCTTTCCAAGGATTAATGAATAAGAGAGGGATCTGATACGAAAGAACGAGCCATCAAAATTTTTACTTTAATTAATACGTTGGATTTTTCTACAAATACTTCTACAGATAATGAAATGTAGGGCCGATTATCAGCTTGGCTAACCAAACATAGGTTAGCTCATAGGTCCTTGGGTTTCGATTACCAAGGCATAGAGACTTCACAAATAAAATCCGAGGATTGGCCTTCTGTAGCTGTCGCTTCATACGTTTATGGTTCCAATTATCCTCGTTCTCAGTGCGCTTATGATGTGGCTCCAGGGGGGCTATTGGCTAGTGTATATCACCCAACGAGAGTACAAGATGATGCAGATCAACCCGAAGAATTATGTACAAAAGTTTCTATTTCGAGAGAAGACCCTAGAATTCCCTCTGTCTTCTGGATCCGGAAAAGTGCCGATTTCCAGGAACGGGAATCGTATGATATGCTGGGAATTATTCATGAAAGTCATCCACGTCTTGAACGTATATTGATGCCTGATACCCGGATTGGTTGGCCTTTACGCAAGGATCATATTGTGCCTGATTTTTACGAGCCACAGGATTCTTTTCAGATAGAAATAATAAAGATTTTTGCAATGACTATTCTTCCGATTAATAATATCTTATTGTTTCTTAAATAGGATTATTTGAAGATCAGGAGGTTCTTGCTAGTAGCACGGCATGGTCCCATCCACTTGCAACAACAAAGACCTCCCTTCTTATATTATATAAAGAGGATCTTGATTCATTTATGCATGATCAAAGATCACGCATTTTATGCAAAAAATAATATAATATAATATTTGACATATATTCATTCCGAAAAAAGATTCAATAAAAACCTTATTTTTCCAATTGATCCCCAAGAAAAGGCGTTGAGATGGGATAGAGACACACACTGGGACTAGGAAGGAACGAAACATACGTACCGATGGATCCCTTCCCCATTAAAAAAAAAAATGATCATACCTTCATGGTAGTGAAATTATCACTATTTCTAGTATGCCAGGAACCAGATTTGAACTGGTGACACGAGGATTTTCAGTCCTCTGCTCTACCGACTGAGCTATCCCGGCTCCACCTTTCCCCACCCTTCCGTCCGAAAGCTCATTTGTAACCAAGTGAATGAATCTTAAATCCCAACCTTAATCGGTTGGGGATTTTTATGCTCAAACCCCCCAAAAAATCTTATCTATTATAGAGGGTGGGGAATTATAGTATAGATGGAAAAAGTAACTGATAAACAAATCTTTAATGGTTCGGTATAAGTTACTCTTCATCTACTCTCCATCATATTATTATTATTACATAAAATGTACTTTAATTGCAATCTTTTATTACACAAAATAGACTTTAATCGCAATCTTTTTAAACTTGTTTTTCAAATAAAAAGGGTTCGCCGGTTGGTTCTCGGTCGCCTCCTTATCCCATTCCGAATCCCATTATGAAATGAAAAATTTGATACTGTTCAACTTTCTTTGTTGGCTATTCCCTACTATAGCTGTGGGAATTTTTTCCACCGAAAGTATTAAATCCCAATATTGAATTGGATATTTAATTTGGAATAAATCAAACTTTCTCTGAGGATAGAGGGACTTGAACCCTCACGGCCTATAAAGCCAACGGATTTTCTCCTTACTACAATTCACATTGTTGCTGATATTAGCATGTAAAATCGGACTCTATCTTTAACCTCGTCCAATCATCCACTATAAGATTGATCCGTTAGATATTAGATAATAGATATCTTTTAGAAAAATAAATATATTGAATGATGAATGACCCTCGAATTTTAAATCAACTTAAGCATCTTATTATTGATCAAACAATAACATGATCTGAGTATGATCTATGATAGTATCTTTCACTTCTTCCTCTTCAGGAATAGATGAAACATTATATCATATAATTCATATCTATATGATTTATTTCATAGATACGGTATTGAGGATCACTCGTTGGGATAGCTTCCATCGAGTCTCTGCACCTATCCCGTTCGTTCATGAAATGAAACAACGGAATTTGGCTCAGGATTGCCTATTGTTTCCACCGAGGTTTCCCTGAATCTGAAAGCTATCACTTAGTAAGTTCCTATACTAAGGCTCAATCCAATCAAGTCCGCAGCGTCTACCAATTCCGCCATACCCTCCTCCGTTCCGAAAGAATAAGAATGAAGCATATTCTATTCCATGTTTTATTTCTGTAGTTTCACCAAAACCTATTTATTGAACTATAAAGAAAAACATATCTTTCTATTCTATGTTTAATATTATTTACCATGACCAGAAATAATTATAGCCTTTTTCCAGTTTTCATGCAATGTTCGTTCCTACCTGAATCGAAAAAATAAAGATTTTTTTTATCCATATCAATTCAGATTTTATCATTGTCACAATTCTTTATATTCAGTTATGCTTAAATACAATCTGTGTTATTGAATTTGAAATACAATCTGTATTATTGAATTTGAATACAACCTATATCATTCGTTGAATTATGGAGGTTAAATAGCTTTTTATTATGGATATTATTTAAAAGTGTTTGTTCCTTTCTTTATAAAAACATAGCGTAATTCTTTTCTTTTTAATAAAGCCTGCTTAGCTCAGAGGTTAGAGTACCGCACTTGTAATATAATGGTCATCGGTTTGATTGACTCCGATAGCTGGCTCCTCCTTTGTCATTTCTCCCCGTCTCTCTCATTATTATAATTATTATAATTATTCGGAAAAATAAAAGAATGGGGATGATTATTCATTTCTTTCCATTTGTTTGTTTATTGAATCTCTGTTAAGATATTCTCTAGATATGAGAGAGATCGATAATTGGATATGAAAAGAATAATTAGGGAATCGAGGAGAAACAAATTGGAATAATCTCTAATGAAAAGATTTGATTCTTTCCGGGAAAAAAAAAAAAAATAAAGATTTCTTCAGATTAAACATTTGTTTCATCACCGGATAGTTTATGTATGCTATCACCCTTTCATCAATTTTTCTTGCAAAACAAGGAGTTCCTACGTCCCGTTACCGAGGACCCCGCGTAAAAATAATACGCCGTCTGGGGAGGTTACCAGGGCCAACTCAGAAAACGCACAAAAAAAAGCCTGATTTTATTAACAGATCTACTTCTAGTAAAAAAGCCTCTAAATATCGTGTTCGTTTGGAGGAGAAACAGAAGTTGCGTTTTCATTACGGATTAACCGAGCGACAATTACTTGAATATGTTCGTATTGCTAGGGGAGCCAAGGGCTCAACAGGCCAAGTATCATTACAATCACTCGAAATGCGTTCAGATAATATCATTCTTGGATTGGGTATGGCTCCTACCATTCCCGGAGCAAGACAAATGGTTAACCATAAACATATTCTGGTCAATTCTTGTACAATAAACATACCAAGTTATCGTTGCAAACCCAAAGATATTATTACTATGAGGAATCGGCCAAAATCTCAAGCTATGATTACAAGAAATAGAGATTCCTCTCGTAAATATAAAAAACCGAATCATTCGACTTTCCATTCATCACAAAATATAGGATTAGTTAATCAGATAATAGATCGTGAATGGATTGATTCAAAAATTAAGGAATTGCTAGTTGTGGAATATCATTCTCGTCAAGCTTAAAAAAAAAGAAAAAAAATGCTTGATGTTTTTATAGGTTTTTATAGAGAATATTCGGGTTTCCAATGGTAATTCTTCAGATAGAAAAAATTGCTTTATGGGGATTCGGATCTCTTTTTATTGCTCCCATACCATATGTTTTGTTTGTTCTACCACGAATCAATTACTAATCAAAGTTCCATTATCTGCTATATATTATGGATCGAATTAGAGATATTCCTGCATAGTTATTCTATCCAAATAATGATATAAAACACAATTCAAAAAGATTTTTGTATTATTAATAAATAATGTATCTCAAAGAATCGAGGTGTGAATACGGAAAGAGAGGGATTCGAACCCTCGGTAAGCGAAAGCCTACATAGCATTTCCAATGCTACACCTTAAACCACTCGGCCATCTTTCCTTTTCCTATGGTACTTCTCCAGTTTAATCCATATCTTTATAAGATAACAAGATCCTTTTAGTAATTGTTATTATTGGGGTAGAATCAGTTCTATTCTATTTTGTCCCGATTCCCCGGAACAAGGTAAAAACGAAAGAATTTTAAATTTCAAGAAACATCTGAAAAGACGAATAACCCCTCCTAAATATCAATGATACATTTCAAAAATTTAACCTCTTCGGAACTTAGATCTCTAAAAAACAAAAGCAGATTCTATTTGATATTATATGTATATGTATGTGTCATTATTAATAATGACACATATATATTATTCTTTTTATTCCTTCCTAGTTCCCCAGCCCGTCTAGTAAAAAGAAGGAACATGATTATTCGAGGATCATCACAAATACTGAAAACAATAAATTTGTGATAGAGTTGTACAAAAAAAGGTTATTTATATTGATGATTCTACCTTTCAGTCAGAATTGCTTATGAACTAATGAAATTAAAATTGAATTTTAGAATTCTTTGCTTTCTCCGGAAAAGAATCTTTTTCTGGTTATTGAATAATGATTCGAGAATCTTTCGTAAGGGGATTGGATTGAGATGCCTTTACACACTCACTCCCAATCTCGAGTAAAATAAAAAGATGTTAATGATTTTTCATAATATAATGAAAGCTCATTTATGGATCTATCCTCAAAAAAAAATGGTGAAAGATTAACGGAATTATAACTGACTATGCCTAGATCCCAGAGAAACGATAATTTTATTGATAAGACTTCTACAATTGTAGCAGATATTCTGTTGCGGGTAATTCCAACTACCCGAAGGGAAAAAGAAGCATCTACTTATTACAGAGATGGTGTGATTCGATTCTTGATTCCGGGAACATATGAAACTTACGCTTAGTGAAGGTGAGTTTCAGGAATATAATGAGACAATTCCTTCCACCGTGTATCCTCGGTTGATGCAGCCCTAGATACTTCAATTTCCTATGAATTATGGTATTGAGCAAGGGGTTGAACCCATGAAAAAAAAAAAAAAATAGACTTTGAAAAAGAAAGTAAGTTTTTATTCCATGGACATGCATAGGGGAGAAGCACTACGTGTAGGAATCGGCAACACAAAGGCTTCGTTATAGTTCATACAAATTATCCGCTTTCCGAAGCTGATAAAGAATTTGTGGTTGGGACAACGAACTTCCATCTCGTTTGTATTCTGGATACCCATATAACCATCGAAGGTTGCCGAAGTAGCGAACCCCTGGAAAATACGAAGCGTTGAGAACGAAGAAATTGTTAAAGTTTATATTTCTAACAACAGAAATTAATCCTTGCAAGAAGGATGGCTAGAGATAAATTATGGAGACACTAGCCCCTGCCAGTTTATGATGTTGGGTAAGAATCTTTTTGATTCTATAGAGCATTCCCCTTCTTGTACACCATACAGGAGAAGCCGTACGAGGTGAAAATCTCACGTACGGTTTTGAAGCGGGGCTCAGTTTCCTCGAGCAACCGTAACGAATGTCAGCTCAATCTGAAGGAGAATATGCGGAAGCCTTACAAAATTATTACGAAGCCATGCGCCTAGAAATTGATCCTTATGATCGAAGTTACATACCGTATAATATAGGGCTTATTCACACAAGTAATGGAGAACATACGAGGGCTTTAGAATATTATTTCCAAGCATTAGAACGAAATCCATCCTTGCCACAAGCTTTCAATAATATGGCTGTGATCTGTCATTACGTGCGACTATCTATACTACAGAATTTGCTGGTTGAGAACTACCGGGAATGAACAAAGGGTGGTTTCTACATATTCACTATTATTAAGTAATAGTTTTTATTAGCTGTAGAAAGGAAATCCTCATGGAAGCCCGGACATGGGGAAATGAATGAAGCCTATACTATATGCTCTACGGATAAGATGATTCAATTGATAAAGAAAGCGCCGCAAAGATCGATTATCGGAAGCTTGGGCTGATACGACAGAATCCGCTTACTTACAAAAAAGTATAGTATAAAATCAACTTGTGTAATAGAGCCGATTTAATGAGCGAGCAGCGGTGTAGCATCGAATCCTAAGGAAAAAAAAAAAAACACTTTTCAATAAATTAAAATTTTCGATCGAGTATTAAAAAAAAAAGAATCTTTTGGAGTAAGATAGTTACCATTCGAAAAAAAAAATTACATCTCTAAAAAAAAAAAAGAGAGAGATGTTTTTTGGATTCAATTCCCGTTCTTGGTAGGAGAAGGGATAAGATTTGGTTCCCCTGTTCGGGGTTCAATCCCAAACATACTTCACCAACTATTCCGGCTTCTTTTTTGAGTACATAAATCCATAGCATAGTTTGCAAATAAATTTTCTTTGATTTATTTAATCATTTATGTTATGTATGTACGTAAAGGGGAAACTGAATAATATTTGATGGAGCCGTATGAGGTAGGAAACCCTCAAGTACGGTTCTAAGGGAGGGAACCTTTTTGGAGTTGACTGACCTATCCCGACCGAGGAGAGCAAGCCATTCAGCAAGGGGATTTTGAGACTTCCGAAGCTTGGTTCGACAAAGCTGCTGATTACTGGGAACAAGCTATATCACTTGCTCCAAGTAATTACATTGAAGCACAGAATTGGTTGAAAATTGCAGGACGTCTTAAAGATTCATAACATACATTTATAATTGATCCTTCCATATTCTCGGCTTTTTATATTATATGGGATTTGGAGGAACGGTTATAATTGTATCCCATCTAGTAGTCGAATTAGATTCTTTTTTTTTTTTTATTATTCCCTCCCTTTATAGTCTCTTCCTTTACAACCCTTTCGTTGTAGGAATAAATTAAGCATTCATAGAAAAAGTAAGATTATCTATGTATGCTTAATAGGTTCCTATTCGGAGGAATGAGAAGAAATCTAACAAAAGATAGAAACGTTTTCAACCATTTCATTTATGGATAACCAACCATATTTGGTCATTATTGTGGAATAACCAATCATTATCGGATGATACATTATGTATACATAATATATTTACGTCTTTTCCGTATCATATTACGATATATTCATATTTATTGTTTGCTTTACGAGATACAAGCTAGGCTGTATACATTGTATATGCATATAAAATGTAGGCTGGGTAAAGACTTATCAAAACTGATCTTATATAATGATATAGTTATTGTAATAATACAATTGTGAGCTAAAGAAGAACTCAATCAAATAGTGGTCCATTAAGCACCTTCGAGGTGTGTCATAATAAAATTGAATACCTGCCCTAGGTAGCTTCTGTATCATAGTCGTCCCAGTTATAAACCGGTAAAGGAAAAAAGTTTGGAGAATCTATAGCTTTCAGAAGTTCACCAATTACTCTTGGCGGGTTTCCCCCGTGTCCTATCCGGAAAGAGGAGAACTTCGATGACTATCCGTTCACCGGAACCAGAAGTCAAAATTACGGTAGAAAGGGATCCTGTAAAAACCTCTTTTGAGAAATGGGCTAAACCTGGGCATTTCTTAAAGACTCTGGCTAAGGGCCCTAATACTACCACTTGGATTTGGAACCTACATGCCGATGCTCATGATTTTGACAGTCATACCAATGATTTGGAAGATATTTCCCGCAAAGTCTTTAGTGCTCACTTTGGGCAATTAGCCATCATTCTCGTTTGGCTAAGCGGTATGTACTTCCATGGGGCTCGTTTCTCCAATTATGAAGCGTGGCTTAGTGATCCTACTCACATTAAACCTAGTGCTCAGGTTGTTTGGCCAATAGTGGGTCAGGAGATTCTAAATGGAGATGTAGGTGGAGGTTTTCGGGGAATACAAATAACCTCTGGCTTTTTCCAACTTTGGCGAGCCTCTGGAATAACTAGTGAATTACAACTGTACTCTACTGCAATAGGTGGATTGGTTCTCGCAGCGTTAATGCTCTTTGCTGGTTGGTTTCACTACCACAAAGCTGCTCCCAAATTGACCTGGTTCCAAGATGTAGAATCTATGTTGAATCATCATCTGGCAGGACTCTTAGGATTAGGTTCTCTATCCTGGGCAGGACACCAAGTACACGTCTCTCTACCTATTAACCAACTTTTAGACGCTGGAGTAGATGCTAAAGAAATCCCTCTTCCTCATGAATTCATTCTAAATCGTGATCTTTTAGCTCAACTTTATCCAAGTTTCGCTAAAGGGCTAACCCCATTCTTTACCCTAAATTGGTCAGAATATTCGGATTTTTTAACTTTTCGTGGAGGACTAAATCCAATAACGGGGGGGTTGTGGCTGACCGATACTGCCCATCATCATTTAGCTATTGCAGTTGTTTTTCTTATAGCCGGTCATATGTATAGAACTAATTGGGCCATTGGTCATAGCCTGGAGCAGATTCTAGAAGCTCATAAAGGTCCATTTACAGGTGAAGGGCATAAGGGCCTTTATGATATTCTAACCACCTCATGGCATGCTCAATTGGCTCTCAACCTAGCTATGCTAGGTTCTTTAACAATTGTGGTAGCTCATCACATGTATTCCATGCCTCCTTATCCATACCTGGCTACTGACTATGGTACTCAACTTTCTTTGTTCACACATCACATGTGGATTGGTGGATTTCTCATAGTTGGAGCTGCTGCACATGCAGCCATCTTCACGGTAAGGGACTACGATCCAACCACTCAATACAACAATTTATTAGATCGTGTTCTTAGACACCGCGATGCAATAGTATCACATCTCAACTGGGCATGTATCTTCCTAGGGTTCCACAGCTTCGGCTTATATATCCATAATGACACCATGAGTGCTTTAGGACGTCCCCAAGACATGTTCTCAGATACTGCTATACAATTACAACCTGTATTTGCCCAATGGGTACAAAATACCCATGCTCTAGCACCTAGTTTAACGGCTCCCAATTCAGCAGCAAGCACCAGCTTAACCTGGGGAGGTGGTGACTTAGTAGCAGTGGGTGGCAAGGTGGCTTTGTTACCAATTCCGTTAGGAACCGCAGACTTTTTGGTACATCACATTCATGCATTTACTATCCATGTAACTGTATTGATCCTACTTAAAGGTGTTTTATTTGCTCGCAGTTCTCGTTTAATACCCGATAAAGCTAATCTTGGTTTTCGTTTTCCCTGCGATGGACCCGGAAGGGGAGGAACGTGTCAAGTATCTGCTTGGGATCATGTTTTCCTAGGTTTATTTTGGATGTATAACTCAATCTCAGTGGTAATATTTCACTTTAGCTGGAAAATGCAATCTGATGTTTGGGGTAGTATAAGTGACCAAGGGATAGTGACTCATATTACAGGAGGAAACTTTGCACAAAGTTCAATTACCATTAATGGATGGCTTCGCGACTTTTTATGGGCACAGGCCTCTCAAGTAATCCAATCCTATGGTTCCTCGTCATCTGCATATGGTCTTATATTCTTGGGTGCTCACTTTGTCTGGGCTTTCAGTCTAATGTTCTTATTTAGTGGTCGTGGATACTGGCAAGAACTCATCGAATCTATCGTTTGGGCTCACAACAAATTAAAAGTTGCTCCTGCTATCCAGCCTAGAGCCTTAAGCATTGTACAAGGCCGTGCTGTGGGGGTAGCTCATTACCTCCTGGGTGGAATTGCCACGACATGGGCATTCTTCCTAGCAAGAATCATTGCAGTAGGATAATGGCTAGGAGGATCCGAAAAGCATTACGGCATCAAGATTTCCGAAATTCAGCCGGGGCCTATCCCAAGACCCAACTACTCGTCGTATTTGGTTCGGTATTGCTACCGCACATGACTTCGAGAGCCATGATGATATTACTGAAGAGCGTCTTTACCAAAAAATTTTTGCTTCTCACTTTGGTCAGTTAGCAATAATCTTCTTGTGGACTTCCGGTAATTTATTCCATGTAGCTTGGCAAGGTAATTTCGAAGCATGGGTACAAGATCCTTTACATACAAGACCTATTGCTCATACAATATGGGACCCTCATTTCGGTCAACCAGCTGTAGAAGCGTTTACTCGAGGAGGGGCTCCAGGCTCAGTAAATATTGCTTATTCCGGCGTTTATCAATGGTGGTACACGATTGGCTTGCGTACTAATCAGGATCTTTATACTGGAGCTCTCTTTTTGCTAATTCTCTCTGCTCTTTTTTTGATAGCGGGTTGGTTGCATTTACAACCTAAATGGAAACCAAGTGTCTCGTGGTTCAAAAATGCTGAATCTCGTCTCAATCATCATTTGTCAGGACTCTTTGGAGTAAGTTCTTTGGCTTGGACGGGGCATCTAGTTCATGTTGCCATTCCCGAATCAAGAGGTGAGCACGTAAGATGGGATAATTTACTGACCGCATTACCACACCCTCAAGGTTTAGGGCCTCTCTTCGCGGGGCAGTGGAGCGTTTATGCTCAAAATGCTGATTCTGGTAGTCATTTATTTGGTACTTCCCAAGGAGCAGGTACTGCTATTCTAACCTTCCTTGGAGGATTTCATCCGCAAACTCAAAGTTTATGGTTGACTGATATTGCTCATCATCATTTAGCTATTGCCTTTGTTTTCCTCGTAGCCGGTCATATGTACAGAACTAACTTTGGAGTTGGGCATAGTATAAAGGAGATTCTAGAAGTACATACTCCTCCGAGAGGCCGATTGGGACGTGGACATAAGGGCCTTTACGACACAATCAATAATTCTCTCCACTTTCAATTAGGTCTTGCTTTAGCTTCTCTGGGAGTTATTACTTCTTTAGTGGCTCAGCATATGTATTCCTTACCTGCTTATGCATTCATAGCACAAGACTTCACTACTCAAGCTGCATTATATACTCATCATCAGTACATTGCTGGGTTTATTATGACGGGTGCGTTTGCTCATGGAGCCATATTCTTTATTAGGGATTACAATCCGGAACAGAATAAGGGTAATGTATTGGCGAGAATGTTGGAACATAAAGAAGCTATCATATCTCATCTAAGTTGGGCTAGTTTATTCCTGGGTTTTCATACCTTGGGACTCTATGTCCATAACGATGTTATGCTTGCTTTTGGTACTCCGGAGAAACAAATCTTGATTGAACCCGTATTCGCTCAATGGATCCAATCCACCCATGGCAAAGCTTTATATGGTTTTGATGTACTCCTATCCTCGGCAAATAGTCCAGCGTTTAATGCTGGTCAAAGCATCTGGTTACCCGGTTGGTTGGATGCTATTAATAATAATAGTAACTCGCTATTTCTAACCATAGGTCCCGGAGATTTTTTGGTTCATCATGCCATTGCTTTGGGTTTACACACAACCACGTTGATCCTAGTAAAAGGTGCTTTAGATGCACGTGGCTCCAAGCTAATGCCAGACAAAAAAGAATTTGGTTATAGTTTTCCATGCGATGGTCCGGGACGAGGTGGGACTTGTGATATTTCAGCTTGGGATGCTTTTTATTTGGCAGTCTTTTGGATGTTAAATACTATTGGATGGGTTACATTCTATTGGCATTGGAAGCATATTACCTTATGGCAGGGAAATGTAGCTCAATTCAACGAATCTTCTACTTATTTAATGGGATGGTTAAGAGATTACTTGTGGTTAAATTCCTCGCAACTTATTAATGGATACAATCCATTTGGTATGAACAGTTTATCCGTTTGGGCATGGATGTTCCTATTTGGGCATCTCGTTTGGGCTACTGGATTCATGTTTCTTATCTCTTGGCGTGGATACTGGCAGGAACTTATTGAGACTCTAGCATGGGCTCATGAACGTACACCTCTAGCTAATTTGGTGCGCTGGAGGGATAAGCCAGTGGCTCTTTCTATTGTTCAAGCAAGATTAGTTGGATTAGCTCATTTTTCTGTGGGTTATATATTTACTTATGCGGCTTTCCTAATTGCTTCTACATCAGGCAAATTTGGCTAGTCATCATCTCTAGTAAGATCAGAATTATTGAATTAAGCCTACCCTTGGATCGGGACTGACTAGACTTAGACTAATGGTAGGCCTAATTCCATTCCACTGAATGAAATAGTTAGGAGTGAAAGAAGAAGTAGAGAAAGAGATGAATCCTCTTTCATTCCAAAATTTGACATAAAAATGTTATTTATTATTAATTGAACCACTATGGCAAGAAAGAGTCTTATCCAGAGGGAGGAAAAGAAGCAAAAGTTGGAACAAAAATACCATTCTATTCGTCAATCTTTAAAAGAGAGGATGAGTAAGGTTTTCTCATTAGATGAAAAATGGGAAATTCATAGAGAATTACAATCCTTACCACGTAATAGTGCACCTACACGCCTTCATCGTCGTTGTTTCCTAACTGGAAGACCTAGAGCTAATTATCGAGACTTTGGTTTATCTAGGCACGTGCTTCGTGAGATGGCTCATGCATGTTTGTTGCCCGGAGTAACAAAATCTAGTTGGTAAAGAAGAAAAAATTCGGAAAGATTGGATATGAATGCAATTGAGAATAATCCCTAAAAGGGAAATTCTTGATGTTCGAATATTATTTGTCCAGTGAATCATGTTTATATATTAATATATATATAAATTGCGCGGGGTAGAGCAGCCTGGTAGCTCGCAAGGCTCATAACCTTGAGGTCACGGGTTCAAATCCCGTCTCCGCCAAAACCAAAGTTTTTAGCCTTTTCCAGTTTATGTATGAATCTCTATACCTTTATTTTATTCAAGAATTAAAAAAAAAACGAATCTAAGATTATATTAATTCTATATTCCATTTATATCCTTTGGGGGGAATGGGCGGGTAGCGGGAATCGAACCCGCATATTCTCCTTGGCAAGGAGGAATTTTACCATTAAACCATACCCGCAACTGCTTTTATCTCATTCTCCACTATATTAGTAGATTTACTCGTATATAGTCAATTATTGATTAATAATGCAAATTTAAATTACTTATTCTTTATATTGAAAGACGGAACGAATCGGTAATGGAACCCAACCCTCCCCTGGGAAACACTTTAGATTTTGTGCCTCAGTGTTTTAATTCAACCAAGGGAGGGGATGCTGCAACTCAGCCAAAAACTTAGGATATGGAGGAGTTAAGGATACCTACTAAAAAGACTGATCCGATCCGTGGCGAAGCACCCGAAAATACGACATTTTTGTTACTTGACCAACCGTTAGGAGAGGCAGGCACAACAGGCACACCAATTACTGGGAGAAATGAAATCGCGATTAATGCAAACACAGCCAACTGAAAGGCAATAGTCATGGTTGTGGTTTTCCAGGTTCTTAACGAATGAAACGGATTATACCATCTGATCCCTATCTGGCATAGATCTTGAAAACCAAGCCAAATGTATCATATAAACAATTTAATTCGACTATATTTATAATTGAGCCTTATTAACTTCTCCCATCTCCAGATGATGCTTTTTGCATCTCTTTCAAAAGAGAGATATTATATATTATTCACACAATATAAATATTTACTAATAATTATGGTACCGATATTATAGATGCTACCGAAAGAAGTTACATAGAATGGATTTTAGGAGAGATGGCCGAGTGGTTTATGGCTCCGGTCTTGAAAACCGGTATAGTTTCAGCGCTATCGAGGGTTCGAATCCCTCTCTCTCCTTCCGTCGAAGGATCATCGCATTCACGAATCTAGTTATCAATATCAATTGATTTTAAAGCTCGGCTATTCATAGCCGAGCTTTTAGCAGGAACCTGCAAAGACGGTATTTATCACTCGTATTCGGGGAAGCTTTTTCTTAGCTGAGCTGGAATTCCAGCTTACTCATTCCTATTCACTCCTCTAGTTAAGGGGTGTCATAAAAAGGACAGGTTCGGAATCACGGTCAATTCCTTTCTCAAATCCGGCTGCAGCTGCACGAGCTCTTCCTGCATGCCATAAATGACCTACAAAGAAAAAGAATCCTAGAACAAAATGGGAGGTAGCTAACCAACTCCGAGGAGAAACATAGTTCACTGCATTAATTTCAGTAGCTACTCCACCTACGGAATTCAAAGAACCTAAAGGGGCATGAGTCATATATTCCGCCGAGCGTCGTTCCTGCCAAGGCTGTATGTCTTTTTCCAACTTATTTAAATCCAAACCATTAGGACCCCTTAGGGGTTCCAACCATGGAGCACGAAGATCCCAGAAGCGCATCGTTTCTCCCCCAAAAATAATCTCTCCAGTGGGGGAACGCATAAGGTATTTACCTAAACCAGTGGGTCCTTGAGCAGAACCTACGTTAGCTCCAAGGCGTTGGTCTCTAACCAGAAAGGTAAAAGCTTGAGCTTGAGAGGCCTCTGGACCAGTAGGACCATAAAATTCGCTAGGATAAGCTGTATTGTTAAACCAAACGAAGCAACAAGCGATGAAACCAAAGACGGCAAGAGCCCCTAAACTATAAGATAAGTAAGCTTCTCCAGACCATACGAAAGCACGACGAGCCCATGCAAAAGGTTTGGTTAGAATGTGCCAGATTCCACCGAAAATACAAATGGAACCTAACCAAACATGTCCCCCAATTATATCTTCCAAATTGTCTACACTAACAATCCAACCTTCTCCACCGAAAGGTGATTTGAGTAAATAACCGAATATAACACTTGGACTAAGGGTAAGATTTGTTATTTTCCTTACATCTCCACCACCGGGAGCCCAAGTATCATATACGCCCCCAAAATACAAGGCTTTGAACGCTAGAAGGAGAGCACCAACACCTAGCAAGATTAGGTGAATACCTAAAATAGTGGTCATTTTGTTCTTATCTTTCCATACATAACCGAAAAATGGAAAGGATTCTTCTAAAGTTTCGGGTCCGATAAGTGCGTGATAAACACCCCCAAAACCTAAAACTGCGGAAGAGATTAAGTGAAGTACTCCGGATACGAAGTATGGGAAGGTATCTACAACTTCTCCGCCAGGACCTACTCCCCATCCCAAAGTAGCCAGATGGGGAAGTAGAATTAAACCTTGTTCATACATAGGCTTTTCCGGTACGAAATGAGCTACTTCAAATAAGTTCATCGCTCCAGCCCAGAACACAATCAATCCGGCATGAGCCACGTGGGCACCAAGCAATTTACCAGATAAGTTTATAAGTCGGGCATTACCGGCCCACCAAGCAAAGCCAGTGGTTTCTTGATCACGACCGCCTAAAGCCAAGGTTCCATTAAAGAGCGTTTCCACGGGGTAGAACCTCCTCGGGGAATACAAGGTTTTCATGAGGCTGATCCTGGGCCGCCATCCAAGCACGAATACCCTCGTTCAAAAGAATATTTTTGGTGTAGAAAGTTTCAAACTCAGGATCTTCTGCTGCACGGATCTCCTGAGAGACAAAGTCATATGCCCGCAGATTCAAGGCTAGACCAACTACTCCGATAGCACTCATCCATAAACCAGTTACGGGTACGAATAACATGAAGAAATGTAACCAACGTTTGTTGGAGAAAGCAACACCGAAAATTTGGGACCAGAAACGATTAGCGGTAACCATGGAATAAGTCTCTTCAGCTTGAGTTGGGTTAAAAGCACGGAATGTATTTGCACCATCACCATCCTCGAATAGAGTATTTTCCACAGTAGCACCGTGAATAGCACATAGAAGAGCAGCACCCAATACTCCAGCGACTCCCATCATATGAAATGGGTTTAAAGTCCAATTGTGGAAACCCTGGAAAAAAAGGATAAATCGGAAGATAGCTGCTACACCGAAGCTGGGTGCGAAGAACCAACCAGACTGGCCCAATGGATAGATCAGGAATACAGAAACAAAAACAGCAATCGGACCAGAGAATGCAATTGCGTTGTAGGGACGCAATTGTACAGATCGAGCAAGTTCAAATTGGCGCAACATGAAACCTATTAAAGCAAAGGCACCGTGTAGAGCAACGAAGGTCCATAAACCACCCAATTGGCACCAACGAGTAAAGTCTCCCTGTGCTTCAGGACCCCATAATAGCAGCAAAGAGTGTGCTAAACTATCAGCAGGAGTAGAGACTGCGGCAGTCAGAAAGTTACAACCTTCCAAATAAGAACTAGCCAATCCGTGAGTATACCATGAGGTTACAAAGGTTGTACCCGTAAACCATCCACCCAGAGAAAAATAGGCACAGGGAAAAAGCAATAGACCAGACCAACCCACGAATACAAAACGATCTCTCCTTAGCCAGTCGTCCATGTTATCAAATAAACCTTTTTGCTCTTTGGAAAACTTTCCAATGGCTATAGTCATAGCGATTCTCCCATTAAACTATTTCAACCATTTTTGGGCACCTTATCACTATCAAATCATTGAAAGAAAGATATCATATTCGATCATCCACGGACGATCCTTTTTCTTTCTTTGCCCCCTCCAAAGAATTCTCTGATCAATTTTGTAAATGCATCATCATAGTCCATTTGTTGGTTCAAAGCATTCAATATATATAGAATGAATCTTTGTCTGGTCTCGAAACGAACTTAGCAAAGACCTTTTAGAGGGTAGGTAAGCTTTTCTTTTCTCCCTAGTATTTTCTCCCACAAGGATTGATTCCCCTTCCTTTTGATGTCCCTTTAACCCAATATTATTGAAATTCTTTGAATCCCCTTCTTAGATCCGTTTGAGTAATAGAAATAACGTCTCTTATCCTTATTTCATCGGGATGCATCTATTTTACATTCTCCTTCCGTAAAAAATAGGGTATAAATTTATACATATGTATTTATATTTATAAACCAAGAAACTTTTCCAACTTATGGGGAGCAAGTAGCAAGTAGTAGGAGAAGGAAAGAGGGAAAAGAGGCGGGATTCAATTCTAAAAATTTAAACATTTTAATGTGAATGAAAAATTAACTTCTTTTTCATTTTGAAAAGCCTGATTTTTTTTATTCCAGACTTATCTTTGATATAAAATTCACATTTACGATTTCGAGTCAATTTTGATATTAGGGTAGCCAACTTATATACAATATAATAAGTCAAGTTTACTATTTTCAGAAAATTGATGATCTTTCTCACTTTCCATACCAAACGTTTAAGGATTTATCATTAGTCATGGAGTGGATCGATCGGGATTCGAATTCCCCCGCTCACCCTCATAAAATAAAGGGATTTTTTTGATCAAATATTATATTAATCATTCATTATATTATTCAGAATTTCCCCTGTTGATCTGATCTAAGGGATTAATTCTCGGGGGGCCGCCCGGCCTATACTAATTACATCATCCCTTACAATTTCATTCCTTTCTTCGGACATAAATCGATCATATATATGGAAAGCTCCTAACTCTTGACTAACCTTAACTAATGTCCCATTAATTCTTTCCTCCCGGTTCGTACCAAAACAGGTAATCCATCATGTTATGAGCTAATAGATATTTCCACGCAATTATCCACGAGAGTTGGACTGGATGGGGCAATAATACTCCACTCCCGAATTGCTAAAAAATGGAAACTTATAAGACCACTATATATTCTTTTTGCTCGATATAGAGAATTCTAATTATGAATTTTAAATTGTAATTATTCAAATTATTATGTTTTTTGATAAAACTTTCTTTCTCATCTGACTATTCCAATTCATTAAGTGTTCGTGAGTGGATTCTCATCCAGGATGATATAAAATGGAATAGAATACCTTCTATGGCTATGGAGAAAATATGGAAGCCCTTTATCGGATTTGAACCGATGACTTACGCCTTACCATGGCGTTACTCTACCACTGAGTTAAAAGGGCTTCTTTGAGGGGGAATAATTGTATTATTGCAACAACAAATATAGTTTGATTGAAAAATCAGGAAAATGTCAACTAGTTCATAATAATATATAGCTTATTTCTGGCCCAATCTTTCCATATGCATAGAAGTTAATAATAAAAATCATATAGGTTATACAAGTCATTTAGTTAATGCAATCCATGTAGATCATCAAAATCTAGAACCAATAAAATCGACTCTAATTTTATTTTCATTGTTATTTGCTTTATTATTAGTATTAGAATCATTTATTGGTCATATTTATCCCCTTTCTGTAATACGGATCCTTCTCAGATTTTTCCAATTCTATTGCACATCATATGATTCTTAATTGAATTCTTTTGATATATTAAAGGATTCAGTTCTCATCATATCAATTCGCTCGAATTGAACTTCTTTTTACCCATTTTATAATCTAAACTAAAATGATTTTTCCGATGAAATTGGAACAGAATTTGTTCGTCCATTTTCTCCAACGAAGAACTCTTATCTATCATTCCTTCATATGGAATAAAGTTCGTTGAATATATATATAATCGAAGAAAAGCGCAAACAATTCAAAAAACAATTTAATTTTCAATAATCTCCTCTCCGGGGAGATGCTATGTATGGGCAATTCAATTAATTATTTCCGTACGGAATAGTCGTTTCGACCCTGGAAATAATTAGTCACCTCGAAGTGTTTCGATTAGGAGAAATAGGTTGTAGGAAATAAAGATGGTGATAAAGTTAGTTCGAAAAGGGGTTACTTTCTTTATTCTCCTGCGGAGGAGGAAAAATAAAGCATATGTTCCTTTCCCTTCCCACCCAAAAGTCCAAAATATTATTTCATAAACAAATTATAGTAAAATTGAGTTTCTACCATTTGACCTAGTAGTAACTATGGAAATAAACTAGGATCTAGTAGTTATTTAATAACAAACATAACATTATGTTCTAGAATGAGATGGGCGAGTAAAAGGCGTATTGATTCTCTAGAGGGAGAATATAATATTAATATTATGGAATGAACCACAATTAATCTTCTATAAGAAAGGTAAGTTCGCCCTGATTTATATATATTGAATAAAAAAAATTACCTTTTTTTTTAACCCCTGCTCCGAACTTACTTCATACTCGAATATAGAAGGTTCTAAATACAATTTATATTCAAAAATTTATGAAATTTTTGAATGAGCAAGTTGTTTCGTCCAATCTGATCAAGGAAATAAGACTTAATAAATAAACTATTGATTGTTGATTAAAATCTTGTAATATTCAATAATGAACCCAAATAGATAAGATATGATTCATACAATAAATATAAGTTTCCTCTGATATAGCATAAAACTGAGTTCAAAGTACCTAATTATCGGGTTAAAGGTGGAGATGAGAATGAGATAACAAACAACACTCGGCTTCAAATAATATATATATCACTGGGTAGGATGTGTGAACCTCAGATGTTAGCCCATCCATCTCCCGCAGGTGGAAATGAAACTAATAATTGGAAATATTATTGGAATGAAATGAACCATACTATTGACAGTAAATAATGAATTGAGTAACATAAGGATAAGGATAAGCCCCCATCGTCTAGAGGCCCAGGACATCTCCCTTTCACGGAGGTGACGGGGATTCGAATTCCCCTGGGGGTACTAAAAGTTTTCGGAATCACGAATATCCCGAGAACTTTCCGCACCCGTTTCTATTCCCATCCCGATATAAGAGAGATGGGTAAAAGCCTTTCTTCCCCTTTCCAACTGACTGGGTCGATGCTCGAGTGGTTAATGGGGACGGACTGTAAATCCGCTGGCAATGCCTACGCTGGTTCAAATCCAGCTCGACCCAATGTCAACTTATCAATCCATTCATTATTCAATCAATTTATTATATGAAGTCTCTTTCTCTGGTTGATCTGAACATTCAGCATTAATAAAAGATTACTATTTATTCTGCTCCATAATGGGATTACTGCTTCAATAACAAAGATCCCGTTTCGTTTTCGTCTATCGATAGGGTCCCATTCGTAGAGAAACGTATCTATTATAATTCCACCCAGACAGAACAATTACAATAATTGTAAAGAATAGATTTGACACATAAGTTTTTGATCGACATAATAACTAAATAACTAAACTGTTTTTAATGGGATTGTAGTTCAATCGGTTAGAGTACCGCCCTGTCAAGACGGAAGTTGCGGGTTCGAGCCCCGTCAATCCCGAATCACCAAATTAATTTGATTCAGAATTCATTTATTAAAAAGGAACTAGGATAAGTTTCGCCATTTAGCAAAACCTCACTTACTTGAAGTGGACTCGGATCCCGTGCTCTCACGGGATTCCGAATCTCGTGTGTCCGCCATTTCACCACTAAAACTCTCTATACCTTATCTAATTCTCTAAATATAGGCTAAGTCTTCTCTTATTTTTTTCAACCAATTCCCGGAATTCTTTTCATAAACGCAGGCGAACGACGGGGATTGAACCCGCGCGTGGTGGATTCACAATCCACTGCCTTAATCCGCTTGGCTACGTCCGCCCCCTTCTACTCATTCATTCCATTCGGATATGATAATAACACTGAAGGTGGGTGGTTAGGGGGGATCTCGAAAATCCCCCCTCCCCTTTCTAGGGACTCTAGAGGCCCGGCCCCTTTAAGCAGCAGGGACCCCCGCGGTCTCCCTTCTGTTTGATCCTAACTTTCAATGTTAAGGTTGAAAAGTTATGGCTGAGTTACTATCTTTTTATCGATAATAACTAGGAATCTGTAGAGACATCAATTAACCGTTTGCGGAAGGAGCTTCAACAGAAGCTAAATCTAGAGGGAAGTTGTGAGCGTTACGTTCGTGCATAACTTCCATACCAAGGTTGGCACGGTTGATAATGTCAGCCCAGGTATTGATTACACGACCTTGACTGTCAACTACAGATTGGTTGAAGTTGAAACCATTTAGGTTGAAAGCCATGGTGCTGATGCCCAACGCGGTGAACCAAATACCTACTACAGGCCAAGCAGCCAAGAAGAAGTGTAGAGAACGGGAGTTGTTAAAGCTAGCGTATTGGAAGATCAACCGGCCAAAGTAACCGTGAGCAGCTACGATGTTATAGGTTTCTTCCTCTTGACCAAACTTATAACCTGCATTAGCAGATTCATTCTCCGTGGTTTCTCGGATCAAACTTGAAGTTACTAGAGAACCATGCATAGCACTGAATAAAGAGCCACCGAATACACCAGCTACACCCAACATATGAAATGGATGCATAAGGATGTTGTGTTCAGCTTGGAACACAATCATGAAGTTGAAGGTACCAGAGATTCCCAGAGGCATACCATCGGAGAAGCTTCCCTGACCGATGGGGTAAATTAAAAAAACAGCGGTAGCAGCTGCAACGGGAGCTGAATATGCAACAGCAATCCAGGGACGCATACCCAGACGGAAGCTGAGTTCCCATTCACGACCCATGTAGCAAGCTACACCAAGTAGGAAGTGAAGAACGATTAGTTCGTAGGGACCACCATTGTATAGCCATTCATCAACGGAAGCTGCTTCCCAGATAGGGTAGAAGTGTAAACCGATAGCTGCAGAAGTTGGGATGATGGCACCAGAGATGATATTGTTTCCGTAAAGGAGAGAACCGGAAACGGGCTCACGGATACCGTCAATATCCACTGGAGGAGCTGCGATAAAAGCAATGATGAATACAGAAGTTGCAGTTAGTAGGGTAGGAATCATCAATACACCAAACCATCCAATGTAAAGGCGGTTTTCAGTGCTGGTAATCCAATTGCAGAAGCGACCCCATAGGCTCGCGTTTTCGCGTCTCTCTATAATTGCGGTCATGGTAAAATTTGGCTTGTTGAATAAGAATTATTACCCAAGCACAGATATTATATTTTGTATGCTTGTTATTCTATATTATACGGAGTTACCCCCTTGTTGTCAACCCCCGTTTCTTCTTCAGAGATCCAGATTCTTAAATACGTAAAACAGTAAGTAATTAAATGATTGGGGGTGACATAAGTAGCCTATGTTACATAACTTACTCGCATTAATGACGACATAACAAATATCATCTCATCAATAGGGAAACATACCCATTATATACTATTTCAAATTTAAAGTGTGAGAGAAAGAAAAAAGTATGAATTGAATCCGATCAATTGGGTTCGGGTTGACCGGGGCCGGGGCTCGAACCCATAACTCGTCGGATGAAAGTGGGTGAATTACTCTCCCCTGGGGGCCGGGTTTCTGCGTTTGCAATTTTCATTGCACGTGGCTCTCTCTATGCTATGTACGTACCTATCTCATCACACTTCAGTTCTTTCACAAGATTATCTTGAGTCTCGGCAATTGAATTGCCCGACGAGCCTCTCGTTAGTAGAATCAGTTTCGGATGATTCGAGTATATCTCTTTTTTGCAACGAATTTGCTAAAGAATTTATTTGGATAATATCCAAATACCAAAATTTTTTTTTATGATAATGAACCTTGGGGAGAAACGGGGATATTAACTCTGGTTTCTCCGAAAAAGAGGATCTTGGAAACAGTTTTGAACCATGTTTTTTCCACACAACGCGTATTGTACTTTTATGCCTACAAGCTAAAGTTTTCGCACATGAAAATCGAAGTATGTATTGTATTCGATACAACCCCTCCTTATTTGAACATCCACTATAATAATAGCCGATATTTTTCCAAATTTGATCGAATCGGTTGAGAATGTCATCATCTCTTAGAGTAGTCCAAGCTAATTTACCAATTGGATGTCCCAAAGTATTGCAAAATTTTTCTTTGGCTAATAATCCGATTAGACCGGAAATTGGAGTTATAGCACACAATTCTCTGGTAGGAAGACTGGTAGCAATGGGTAAATCATCCACCATTTCGACTTGAACTGTGGTGATTTTGGGTCCAATACCTAGGATATAACCCAAAAAGGGAAAACAATCTTTGGATGATTTTTGAATGCGTATCCTGTATGGTTGAAACCAAAAATGAAAATGATATTGCCAAAGTCTTAAGAAAAAATGCTTCCATCTCTGGGCTAAATATTTAGTACCTTTCAAAGCTACCATGTAATTGTTTTCATATCTTGCATAATGAATAGAAGGATTTTTCACGAAAAAAAAGATGTTTTCCGGTGGAGTAATCATCCATGGTGGCTTCGCAACATATGATGGCTTTGCAATATGCTCGATCTTTTGAATAGAGTTAGCTTGATCGGGTGAAGCGGAGAACGATTCAAAATGTAAGGTTTTTTTCCAAAGGGAGACTAAAGTAGATTCGGATTCATATATATAGTAATTCCATAAAAATATGGATAACCTATTTGTTTCTCTTGGAGAGAAAAAGATGGGTGTATTTGAGACAATTAGATTTTGTTGTTCGTGGAGAATAAATCGTAATAGGTGTAGAAAGGGAGCATCTTAAATCCGTCGACGAAAAATTCGAATAAGTACTTCTGGATGGAGAGAATAGGGTAATTTAGTACCTAAGAAACAATAGGAATACGAAAAATGATCCTCCATAAAAGGAAATACGGAATGAATAGATCGAAAGCTATTCCATTCATTCGTTTCCATTAGCAAGGGTTGCAATTGCATCAAGAAATGGATTTGCAGAACTATAGTCGGACCTTCTCGAATTGATCCGCAAGAAGAATTGATATAGTAATCGAAAGATTGATTTTTTTTATCACCCTTCCTTCCAAGACGCTTCCTTGATAAAGATAAAATAGTATCTGGAAGGTCTTGTTGACGTATTCTACCAATAAGACGCTCTATGATTATGAAACTTAAATGATTGTTGCTTGGAACTGAATCCTCTTTTCGTTTTAAACTCGATTTATTTGAAAAACAATTATAAGCAATTGCATAAATATCATCATGAAGGAGAAGTTTATATAAAAAGCGTTGCTGCCACAAGATATTTTTTTTATTTCTTCGTAGCTTCTTTATTTCAGATAAAACCCAAGCTATGGTTCTCATATGAGTAACTCCTTGGGATGAGAAATGATGCATAGTGCGATCCACGTGAAGATCGGATAGATTTATTTTCATTTATTCAGAGATAAAAAAAAAATTCTATCAAATAATTTTTATCTAAAACTCATTTGATTCCTTGTAAAAAAGCATTAATCTTTTCGAAAAATGGATCTATTTTTGCAAACTGATCGCCTACCTGACTTATAAATCACTTTATTTAGTCAGCACACCGGTTATTCTTTTACACATTTGTATTTATTTATCTATTTATTTATCCGAGTATTCAAGATTCATTTCTGATAAGAATACCCTTCTTGTAGGAACAACCCCTCTCTCTCCTATTGGTTACTAAATTACTTCTAACTTCCAATTAGTAAAGAGAATATGAAATGGGATCTTTGAATAAACGGGGGAGCTCATTCTTCTGGTTCCACCTATGATTCAAGCCATCTAGCTTTATCCATTAACTTTTTTCCGCTTGAGTAGTGGATCTGTTTTCACAACACAAAGCAATCCGAATCTTTTCCTTCCATTACGATACTTTGATCAAATTAAGCTTGAGAAAAATTATGTAATGAAACGACTTTTTTTTTCCGCTAGGTCGATCAATCGTAGTCTTATAAAACTTTTGGGAGCCGATTACCCTACCGTTGGGTTAGCAACCCTGAGAATGAAATAATAGAGTATACTATACTGGAAGAATGGATTAAAAGAAATAAATGAATCTTGAGAATATGAATCAGAGTAAGTCAAGTTGAGAGAATGAATAAATAAATTCTTGATGTAGGCTTTCTTTTTTTAATGTTTTTCTTTTTTTTTTTTTTTTTTTATTACTTCAGGATTTACGATTTTCTATATTTTTATTCTTATTTCGTGGAAAGGAAAAGAATCTATAATGATAGGGAACAGAAGGATGGTTAGTTAGAAGGAAGCTAGTCGACCGGGAGTTCAACAGGGGACGGATCGGACCACCTCCCGAAGCGGAGATGGATAAAGTATTTTTTGTTCTTTCTCCCCCGTTTAATGGGAAGAAATGACTTGACGGAACGATAAGCTCTCCTCTCCCCCATATCTTCTATCTGGCTTCTCATTATTCCATTTAGCTATTTCTCGATATTATTAACTTGATTTTAGATCTATTTTGGTAAAACGAAAAATAGGTTGTATTAAACATAAACGCAATCTTTACCTAACCTATTGTAACGAAGGCTACTCTACTAAATGAACATATAATAGGATTTGGAAAAAGGGATCAAGCATTGAACTCATAACCATCTCAATTAGCTTTGATTTATTCAAATATCCTTGCTTTAAGGCGGGTATCCCTATCCAACAATCTATGCAGGTTGAGCTTTCCTATATACGAAGTTTTTTCCCTCAATCAATCAATAATGACTTCACTTCGGCAGAATTTATCCCTATACATACGGTATGTTTTTTCCACGTTTGGAATTAGTGTGTTCTCTCTACTCTATTGAATCGTCTTTAACTTTATCTAAATCTAGTCGTTTAAACAATCAAATAGGATTTTCTCGTTCTTAGACCGATCTTCATGATCGTAGGAAGCCCCACTTTGGCTATTTTTTCGATTGAGGGAGGGGAAAAATGAAAGTAATTTCGATTTCTTTCATTTACTGTAATCAATCATAACAATTATTAATTATTACATTGTTCGATCAACTTATTGAAAATTAAAAAATTGAGTTATTTGTTTGATAAGTAAGAATCTATTTACTAATTTAGTAAATTTAATTTTTAAAAAGTTGGACAAAGTCTCAATAGCTTTTTTGCTCTACGTTAACTTTAGATTATATCTCCTAACTTGTAGGTTATAAAGAAGATTCTACGTTGTTACGCGAGCCTCGCTAAAAAAAAAGAAAGATTTTGTTTGGAAACGTATGTTGAGATAGGAGTTCTTTAATTCGGATAGGGAATGGCAGATGTTCCACGAAACCGATCATGATATTCAAGTTGCACGTCGCTTTCTACCATATTATTCTAAACGAAATTTTACCATAATCTTTCTTTGAGATTCAGATAAAGGTGTAAATGAATATGTTGTAGGAATATATGGAATAAATGACATGAGTTTTTATTCTATTATATTTTTATGAAATGAAGTTTTTAGTCTTATGTTATACTATAGGTGGATGGGAAGGATAGAGAGAAGGTTCCCAATGTAATGTTTCAAGTACTCAATGCTTCCTTAGCTGCATACATTACTTCGACGGTAATGTTTGTAATGCCACTCTGTCTTGCGAACTTCTCAGTCTTTCTTTTAATCTTGCCCCTAACAAAGCCAGGAATTTTACTTAATTCCAATTGACTCTCGGAATTCCAAATCAAATCCGTTTCTGCGGATAATGATTTAGTAATAACTTCTTTAGTGTCATGACCACCAAAAATATCTAAAAGATGGTCTTCCATGCCCAAAGTATATGAGTTATAAACTAAATCGGCTATTTGATTAGTACCCTCATAACCTAAAAAAGGCCGATATCCCAATGGGAAATTTTGGATATGAACTGGTGGAGAAATAACTCCACAAGGAATATCAAGACGTTTACCAATATGACGTTCCATCTGAGTACCAAATATGGCGGATGGTTCTACGCGAGCGATCATATCCCCTACTTCAATATGATCATCTGTAATAAGTACTTCATCACAGAGACCCCAAACTTGTTCGTTAAACCATTCCGCGTCGTGTTTGCAATAGGTACCCGTACAACACACACGAATCCCCATCTCTCGAGCAAGTATCTTAGTCATTGAAGCAGCATGAGTTGCATCACCAAAAACAACTGCCTTTTTTCCTACAAAATTTTGGCAATCGATGGATCTTGAGAACCAAGCGGCTTGAGAAACAAATCTGGTTTGTTGATCAATATAATGTTCATAATCAACTGTTTTATTGGAAAAAGCAGGAGTCCATTTATTAACACGCCCTTGTATTTGTCGGATAAACTCAGCCGTATCTATAACTCCCATAGGAGTTGTAGATATGTAAGGCATTCCAAATTCTTTCTCCAAATATATTGCTGTCATTAAGCCTATTTCACGATAAGGAACAAAATTAAACCAAGCCTTTGGTAAATTTTGAAGATCTTCTACAAATCCCCCTTCGGGAATTACTTGATTAATTTCAATACCTAGATCCTGTAATAAACGTTTTAATTCGCGACAATCGTGTTGATTGTGGAAGCCCAGCGTAGAAATACCGATAATATTTGCGGAAGGTATATCTGTTATAGATCGATCCAATTTTCCTTGTCTACGAGCCTTACCCAAATAATATCGAACCACTTGTTCCAAAGTTCTATCCGCTGCCTGAAGTTCATTGACTCGATAATGATTCACATCCGCGGGAATTACATCAGAATCAGAAGTAATAGATGCTCTATCCACAAAGTTTTGTAGATCTTCCTGTAAGATACTAGAAGTACAGGTAGGTGTTAATATAATCAAATCAGGACGTTCTTCTTTCTCTTTCTGAATAATATTATCAACAACTTTCTCTTGGGATCCGCGTGTTAATACATGACGATCTACTATGCTAGCAGTTACGGGAGTAAAATCCCTCTCTCTTTCCAGCATGGAACGCATTACATTAAAGTAATCATCTCCCAGAGGAGCATGCATAATAGCATGCACATTTTCGAAGGAACTGGCTACTCGAAGAGTTCCGATATGAGCAGGGCCGGCATACAACCAATAGGCTAATTTCATGAAGAAGATTCTTTTTCTATTTTCCCTATTCTACTCCGCAGAGATTCTGCTTGCCATACCTATACTATTGTCGTAAGATGATTCAGAGAATATACTACTACAAATAAATAGTAGAAAACTGGAATGTTCATTTCCAAGAGGACTCTTTTTTTTTTTATTTCATCGGAGAAACCTGGGACGGAAGGATTCGAACCTCCGAGTACCAGGGCCAAAACCCGGTGCCTTACCACTTGGCCACGCCCCATAGGAGATATATCCGATGCTATTCAATCCCGATATTAAGGTTGTTGTCAATCTATCTATTCGGACTAAATCTCAGTCCAAGATTTATTCGTTTCTATGAAATAAAATAGATTGTTAAGTAGAAATAGATTAATTGCGGAAACAAAAAGGGATGGGATAGAATAAAAGAAGGATTCTTGATAAAATTGAACGGAATAGAAAAAATATTGATTTCTTTTTCTTTCATCTATTTCACTGGGAGGGAGATCGTGCAAATATGGGACTGGACCCGGAGGAACCAACCCATGCGTACGCAGTGGAATGTACTGAAAAACTTTCATCAAGAATTTATGAGGTTGGTTCCTTTCGTGCCGTACTGAACCCCTGTAATAATCTTTCTTTTTTTTTTTTTTTCGGAGAAAAAATGTTAGTTATGTTTGATACCTATCCAGGAAACACCACTTTTTTAAGTGGCACCGTTTTGGCTAAATCACCCGAAGCTTATGCGATTTTCGATCCGATTGTGGATATAATGCCGATCATACCGTTGTTCCTTTTCCCCCTAGCCTTTGTCTGGCAAGCCTCCGTGAGTTTCCGATAATATATATATAAATATGTATATATATATTACATATTTATTTTCCCCTTTCTTTCAAATAACTTACTTGTCTTATTCACCCCTTCCAATCGAACTACCAAAATTACCTTGAAAAAAAAGAAGGTTTTTGGAGAAGGTCGATTGCGGCGATCCCGGGGCTGGCTCATTTTAACCGGAGGAACCGAGTCGACGGGGGTTCAAATCCCTCTTTTCTCAATTCAATCGGCTATGATAATCAATATAAAAAACAATTTTTTATATTGATTTTATTCGAATAAAGGTGGTATAGGGATTTATAATTTACTCCATCTTACTCCTAGTAACGCAATGATCCCGGAGATTACGCCATGCTTACTCTCAAGCTGCTCGTTTACACAGTGGTCATTTTTCTTGTTTCTCTTCCCGTTTTCGGATTCCTATCAAATGATCCTGGACGTAATCCCGGACGTAAAGAATAATTACAGAGATTCTATGGATTCATAAGATAAATATTTAGTTAGTAAACGGGGAGAGAGGGATTCGAACCCTCGGTACGAATGATCGTACAACGGATTAGCAATCCGCCGCTTTAGTCCACTCGGCCATCTCCCCGAGCAGGGAAGTATTCTTACTTTAACATGATGCTAGAGCCAAAGTCTATATTCTCCAAAATATATTCTACCGGATATATAGCTATTATAATATAATGGTTACAGGAATGAGTATGGGCATTCTCGACAAAAAACACTTGCATTATTCATTTCATCAAAATTAGTCTATATATTATTCCATCGGCCTGGCCAAAAACTGGCCAGGTTATCGTAAAGGCAAACGGTTCTTATCGATTATACAATTCATTACCCGGTCTCAAAGCTAAAAAACTTGTTGTTAAAGCACTTACAAGGACTAAGATAATTTGACTGTCCGAGATTGATGTCATCCCTTCATTTTCTCCCCGAATATTCGTAATATGAACCACACGCGGGTTTGTTCAAATTTTCACCCACATCCATGGTTTAAATTCGAATGGATGCATAGGTTTTCTATTATTGTACCAATACTAGCTCTTTATGGCTATAGATCCTCCCAATTCAAATTAGATAGATCATATATATTTATTTACGATAATATATCATTTGAAAAAATATATTTATTTTTTCTTCATTGATAGAAAAAATAAAAAAAAAGAAGAATTCATCGATTCTATGAAATCAAATTGGAAATAGAGAGGTTAAACAGGAATGAATTTGGAAGTTATTGCACAGCTTACTGTTCTGGCTCTGATAGTCGTATCGGGTCCATTAGTAATTGCTCTATTAGCAGCTCGCAAAGGCAATTTGTAATCCCAATATGCCATCTCCGGAAGTGAAAGTAACGGTTCGAGGTATTGGATTTCCGGGGATGGGGTCTGAAGATAAAGTAATACTTTATTCCATCAATAAGGAAAGGCTTTATATTTTTACTTATTATTGGACAAATAATATAAATTTATGCTACTATCAAATCATAGCGGGTATAGTTTAGTGGTAAAAGTGCGATTCGTTCAAACCAAAAGTTATATTGGATAGTTGAAGGGTCTTTTATATTAATTGATTGATCAACGTTCCAATTGACAACCCTATTCTTACAAAGGTTCAAATCCTTTCCTATGAATGCCATAGGAAGAGCATCATTCCCATGAAAATAATAATCAATGATTCTTTCGGATTGAAAAATAGCAAAGCGGAATGATTTTGAAGCTAAATCAATCTTCTGAGATTGATTCGTCAAGAATCCATGGATAGAAATCAAAGGTATTCTTTTCATCGCAACTAAATCTTGAATTCTTTTTGTTCGAAAATTCAAGCCGGATAGCTATAAAATGATAATTTTGGTTTGCCAGAGCTATCAGCATTTCCGTTTAAAGCTCGGTGGAAAATATTCCCCTAAAGATTGGAGCCAATAGAAACAAGGAACGAAGTAACTAGAAAGAATTTCTCATTTAATTCATTATTCTATTTAATCAATTATTGAGATTTTAAAAATTTTTTTTTTTTTAGGATCATCTAAAAAGTATTTCTTCGTTTAGAATGAAAAAACTGACATAGATGTTATGGATGCAACTTCCCCGATACCATCGATTAGATAAAAATCTTATTTATCATCCAATACTCGGTTTTCAATTTAAGAAAAGAATCTCTTTTCTTACTTTATACTTCACTCCATAAGGGAGCCGAATGAAGAGAGACTTTCATGTTCGGTTCTGAATTAGAGACATTAATTGATCTAAATTTAATGTCGACTATAACCCTTAGCCTTCCAAGCTAATGATGCGGGTTCGATTCCCGCTACCCGCTGAAAGAGCTTACTTAAGAAATAAAAATTTTTTTATTTAATAAGAAAGATCAATAAGTTTAAAAAATTTCCTATTACTAATAGATCTTTTTTACAGCTATACCGTGAATTGTTTCATTCACAACAGATTTTATTTCCCCGTGAGAAAGGGGAAATAAAAGCGTCCATCGTCTAATGGATAGGACAGAAGTCTTCTAAACTTCCGGTATAGGTTCAAATCCTATTGGACGTAATATCTTCTTGGAGAAAACTATTTTATGCTTAATAAAAACCTTTTAATGTGCTTTTTTTCTCCCCGTGTGAACGGGGAGAGCCGGAAAAGAGCTTTTTCCTAGCTCCCCTCGTATCATCAAATAATCATATATTTATTTTTGTTCCTGAAGTAAGAAAAATTCAGTATGTTCCTTAATGGCTTCCTTCAGAAGGATTTCCGCTTGTTCCGTGAACACCTTAGTAGAACGTATGATTTCCGCAAACTGAGGTTTATTAGTTATTAAATACTCACGTAACTGAACAAGAAATCTTTTAACTTGTCCGGTTTCCAGTATATCTAAATATCCGTTGACTCCAGCGTAAATAGTAGCTACTTGTTCCTCCACCGCCAAGGGAGCTGCTTGAGATTGTTTGAGCAACTCACGCAATCGTTGACCTCTAGCTAATTGATTTTGAGTAGCTTTATCAAGGTCAGAAGCAAATTGTGCAAAAGCTTCTAGCTCTGCAAATTGAGCCAATTCCAATTTTAATTTTCCAGCTACTTGTTTCATAGCTTTAATTTGAGCTGCGGATCCTACTCTAGATACAGAAATACCCACATCAATTGCGGGTCGAATTCCGGCATTAAACAAATCAGCTGATAAAAATATTTGTCCGTCGGTAATGGAAATCACATTAGTAGGAATATAAGCCGAAACATCTCCGGCTTGGGTTTCGACTATAGGCAGAGCAGTCATACTTCCCTCGCCTAGTTGAGAACTTAATTTAGCTGCTCTTTCCAAAAGACGGGAATGCAAATAGAAAACGTCTCCTGGATAAGCTTCTCGACCGGGTGGTCTTCTTAATAAAAGGGACATCTGTCGATAAGCTTGTGCTTGCTTAGAAAGATCATCGTAAATGATTAGAGTATGTTGTTTACGATACATAAAGTATTCTGCTAAAGCTGCTCCCGCGTAAGGGGCAAGATATTGCAATGTAGCAGGAGAATTCGCAGTTTCTGCTACCACAATAGTATATTCCATTGCTCCCCGTTCCTCAAAGTTATTAACTACCTGAGCCACAGAAGAGGCTTTTTGACCGATAGCTACATAGACACATATTACATTTTGACCTTTCTGATTCAAAATAGTATCTGTAGCTACTGCTGTTTTACCAGTCTGTCTGTCCCCAATAATTAATTCTCGTTGACCGCGTCCAATGGGAATCATAGAGTCAATAGCAATAAGACCTGTTTGCATGGGTTCATACACGGAACGTCTCGAAATAATGCCCGGAGCGGGAGATTCAATTAGTCTAAATTCAGAAGCTGGAATTTGACCTTTGCCATCAATAGGTTGAGCTAAAGCGTTTACGACGCGACCCAAATAAGCGTCACTTACTGGTATCTGAGCGATTTTACCTGTCGCTTTTACAGAACTGCCTTCTTGTATAGCCAATCCATCACCCATCAATACAACTCCAACGTTGTCTGATTCCAAATTTAAAGCAATTCCTGCTGTACCATCCTCAAATTCCACCAATTCCCCTGCCATTACTTCGTCAAGACCATAAGCACGGGCAATTCCATCCCCTACTTGGAGTACGGTACCGATATTCATAACCTTTACTTCTTGGTTATATTGCTCGATTTGTTTGAGAATAATGCTGCTAATCTCGTCGGGTCGAATGTTTACCATTAGTGTTCGTTAATGATTCCTGAAAAATAGAACCTATAAGAAAAGAAAAGGCTAATCAGTTATTTTTTCCCAGGGTCCCCATCGATAGGCCAATATGATGATCAATCATGCGTGAGTGCAATTCGCTATTCAAACGAATGTTTAAAGCTTTGAGAGCTCTTTCTAATGCAAGTCGGGAAACTTGTTGGCGAACTTGTTCAATTGCTCCTTGTTCTTCGAAACGAATAGTAGCATTTTTAGAATCTTCTAATCGTTTTAAATCTTCACCAGCGGAATTTATTAGATCTTGTTTCTCTCTTTCCATTCGAGATAGTCCATTTATGCGAATCTCGTCTGCTTTTGTTTCTGCCTGTTGTAAACGGTTCTGAGCTTGTTTAAGCTTATCAATAGCCTCTTTATATCGTTCTTCTGCATCGCGAATGATATTCAAGATGGTCTGTTTACGATTATCCAATAAATTACTTAATGAAAGTAGATTATCTATCGATTTTACGGATTAACAATCTCTTCCCGAACCGAACACGAATCTTTCAATTCATCCGGCTCTCTTGCTCAGTCTCCCATGAATAGAATATATAAATCCATTTTCTAACTGAGCCTACCCTTTTCATTCATATCCCATTTTTTTTTGTAGAACTAGAAATTCTTCAAACTTGGAGATTATAGAAGACTGGCTCTCTTATGATCAAATCGTCAGTAAGATTGTTTTTTCTGAATAATTATTAATGTATGTAGGTTGTCAATTTAGTACCGAAAAACCAAAATTGGTCATTCATATTCATAGGAGATTATGACAATTCATCTAGTAAAATGAATTTTAGAATCATTTTGATATGAGTGTTATACATCAGATGAACCTCCAACCATGTTTTTTTTTCTATACGTCCCTATGAACACGGTGGGGAAAGAATACCCTGTGTTGTACTTAGACTTCAAGCAATTCAGCTTTGACCATTTTACAAGATTCCCTTATCAGTTAATAAAAAATAAATTGTTCACTGATTTTACGAAATGCTATAGTTCTTCTGAATTCTTGACTCAGAAGTAATTCGTTGGGGTTATGCACCTTCCCTTTCTCCGAAGTGCAGCTGAGTGGATTCAGCTATTTCATCCAAATATTCAACCCGCACACACTCCCTTTCCGAAGTAAACTAGTAGACCAATTACTACACCTAAATTAATCAAATTTGTTTCTAAAAGGTTGGTATTTAAGCCGAGACTCGCGGCAGGAGGCCAGTAACTCGGGAAAATAACAGGATCAATCATCATATTTTTTATACTCTTCTCCCGTCATAGGTTATCCAAGTTTTACAAAGTTTTTTCCACTCGACCCTACTGAACATCATACATAGTTTGAAATAGAAATTATGAGAGATTTCTCAGTCTGAAGTTTCACCTATTTCTAAAATAGGGTCGTATAAATACCTTGCTCTACTCTCTGCTACAAAAGTCAGGTTTTTTCAACCAAAGGATAGGAGAGAGAGAGATTTTGTTACTTATTCATTATTAGCCCCCCCCTCTATAGAGAATCGGCTGAACAGACGAATAAATTAAATAGAGAGGGAAGGGGATTAATTATTAGTAACAAGAGGTAAGGAGCTTAGCTTCTTTCCTCGGATCAAACGAAAGGATTTGCAAATAGAAGTGCTAGAGCTACAACTAGTCCATAGATAGTTAAAGCTTCCATGAAAGCTAAGCTTAGCAACAAGGTACCTCGAATTTTACCTTCAGCTTCTGGTTGTCTCGCAATACCTTCTACAGCTTGACCCGCAGCGGTGCCTTGACCAACACCGGGTCCAATAGAAGCGAGACCTACAGCTAATCCAGCAGCAATAACGGAAGCAGCAGAAATCAGGGGGTTCATATGGTAATCGATCTCCTCCAACTAAGGTTGGGGAATGGTTAATGAAAACCTATCCTCTATTGCTAACTACTTTTACTCATTATAAAATCTTTCATAAAAATAGTTAATAACTCAAGATGTTTCTCATTAAAGTGATGGTGTCGCTAAAGATGATAAAGAATATGAAGATAAAAAAGAATATTCTTTTTCATTCTTCTCTACGTCTATCCAATAGATTAAATATTCATTATTTTTTACATATTTCAATATTACTCAGATATTGAGGAAAGGCAGAATGGATTTGACCGAATAGCAATTCTATCTCGATTTCCTAACCTAATCATTTTATATTACATGAATTATGTAAATCGAATTACATCCATAATGTATAATAAGTCTGATTTTTTCACCTATTCTATTATGTTGTGACCGAGGAACAATTAAATTAAGAGGTGAATATTCTAATAAACTAAGTTCAATTTTCAATTTGTTCAGTTATTTTCATATAACCTTTTATTTTATTGAGAGATTTTACTAATTTAATTTGACTGATATGGAAAAAAAGTTTCATGATCGTTCATATTATTTCTATTATACCTGAGAAAATCAATTTATATTAGAATCGAAAAAAATCAATATATAAAAATATATTTCTCTTACGGGAAGATATTAATCTTTTTTCAAGAAATTAGATCTAGCAAAGTGATTGATTTTCCAAAAACTATCTACACCAATAAAAATTTCACTTCAACCTCGACATAGAGACTACGTCTATATTCCATACAGATGAATAAGAATCGTGTGTCCATCTATCCAATCGAAAAGCCTATTCTATTCAATGGCTAATGATGACCTTCCATGGATTCTCCTATATAAGCTGCGGCTAGAGTCGCAAAAATCAAAGCTTGAATAGCACTTGTGAATAATCCTAGAAACATCATAGGTATGGGAACTACCAGAGGTACTAAAGAAATAAGAACAGCAACCACCAATTCATCAGCTAATATATTACCAAAAAGTCGAAAGCTAAGTGATAAAGGTTTAGTAAAGTCTTCTAAGATATTGATCGGTAAAAGTATTGCGGTTGGCTGAATATATTTACCAAAATAACTTAAACCTTTTTTGTGAAGACCTGCATAAAAATATGCTACCGATGTAAGTAAAGCCAAAGCAACAGTAGTATTAATATCATTCGTAGGTGCAGCTAACTCTCCATGGGGTAACTCAAAGATTTTCCAAGGGAGAAGAGCACCTGACCAGTTGGAGACAAAAATAAATAAGAACATGGTCCCAATAAAGGGGACCCATGGACGATATTCCTCTTCTCCAATTTGAGTTCTAGCCAAGTCCCGAATAAATTCTAGAACATATTCGACGAGATTTTGACCATCCGGCGGAACGGTTTATAGATCTCCAGTAGCTAGAATGGCTAAACTTAATAAAATAGTAATTACAACCCAAGAGGTTATAAGTACTTGTCCATGAACCTGGAAACTACCTATTTGCCAATAGAAGTGTTGACCTACTTCCACACCGGATATTTCGTACAAATTATGGAACGTGGTAATGGAAGATAGAGATGGTGCAATATGCGTATTGCTCCTCCTAAAGATTAACTATAAAAAGAAGAAATTATTCTATTGTTTTTTCTTCTTTTTTTTTTTTTTTTAATATCTTACTTTTGAATTTTCGACCACTTTATCTATATTATCTATATATAAATATCTTTTTCGAATAAAATATATTAAGAAAACTAAAAGATATTTATATAAATATATCATATATTTTCAGGTCCGAAAGTAGTGATTAACTCAAGAATTCCCGGGTTCTTGGAAATCACGACCTTCGCGAATCGCTGACGTAAATTTATTTGAGATCCATCCAATTGAAGATCTAGAATTATTATTGGCTGGAATTGGGATATCCGTAATAAGATCCGGATCGCAATCCGTAGTATATCTACTAAGCAAATGGTTGGAATACTTAAAATTATACATTCTTGAATAACAGTAGAATCTTTCCGTTAATCAACAGTTGTTACAACGTCGGATAAACCTGTCACATATTTAATTACACCTGGATATTGGTTGAGCCAATCGTATTTTCGTAATGGCTGCTTCTTCCTTTGGAGATTCATCAGATCCTCCTGTCCCCTAAATCTTTTGATTCTTGAGAGCGGACGTGTTTCCGTAGCAGACCAATTAAATTAGTTGACATACCACCGAGCTCTTTTTATTTAAATAATGTGCGCCTTTGTAGCATAGCAGCTGATTTAAAAGCATCAGTTGCTTTATATTTTGTATCAATCAACTATTGAAAATTTTTTTCTTTTACTTGTTGCATTAGCCACTGAATCACAGGCTTCTTATGCCTTATGAAAGGCGTGTGTTTTAAGTAGGATTTGTAATATGAATACCCTTTCCGTGGGGATATGAAGTGTCTGTCTCCCTACCCTAGGATTCTACTTCTAAACTTGATGACTGAAATGAACTCCTGTTTTTATAATTTATTTCTTTGAAATATTCCAAGATTTTGGTTCCGTTTCCCTTTCTTCCCCCCCCCCATCTCGAGTAGAATCCCAGAGATTATAATATAGCCCAGGGACCATACATAACATAATATGGGCTAAATTTACCAATAAACTGAATCTCTCAACAATTTAGGGTTATATTCTCATAAATAATAAGATGTAGAGATTTTATAATTTGTTACATAAGGAGTTATTTCTTTGTCCCGTTCGGTTATTAACAACCCAATGGTTCTCGAATAATAGTATATGGAAATAACACTCGTCTCATAAATAAGAAAAATTTCTTTAATTTTATCTAATTCTTTTCCTACTAAAACAAACTTTGCATTAAAGTTATTTATCGAAATCCGCTTCGGATACTAATGTTCTTAACACTTCATGAATAGTTTTTTTACTGGAAGAAATAGGGAATTCTTTTTCTCCATAAAATAAAATGTGTTTAATCTCATTAATGAATAGTTTATTATTCTTTGTTCCCAAAAAAATCCCCCCTTTTTTCTCCGGAGTTACTTGCCAAATTGCTTCTCTGCACCCAGTACCAGCAGGAACTATTCCACCAGGAATGACATTCTCTTTTAAGCCTTTCAACCGATCGATTTTACCCCGGATAGCAGCTCTAGCTAATATTCTGGTAGTCTCTTGGAAACTCACTTCTGAAAGGAAACTCTTAGTATTAATAGATGCTTTCGTTATTCCCAGTAATATAGGTTTATAAGGAATCTCTTCTTCCAAAGCACGATTCATCCTTTGCGCCCGTGAAACTTCTATTGGTTCTCCGGGTGAAGAAACATTAGCTATTCCATCTTCTAAAGTAACTATTTTCGATGTCATTTGGCGCACAATAATTTCCAAATGCTTATCGGATATTTTCACTCCTTGGGATCGATAACCCTTCTGAATTTGATCAACCGAATCGATTCGACTTTGTTCTAAACTTACTCTAGCGCTGAGAAAGAAACTCCAAGGGTATCCGAAGATCCATGTCACATCATTGTTCCGATCTTCAAAACTGTCTTTGAAATCCATTGATACCGAAGTATTAGGGCGGGATTCTAAAAGTTGCTCGATCTTAGGAAGACCTTGAAGAATAATATTTTCAAATCTTAATCTTTCATATATTGATGTTATTGATGCATCTCCTTCTTTAACAATGTCTCCACAACTATTATGAACAGTCGCTCCTACATTAGCTAAGTATGGCTTAGCTAATCTAATTACTACAAATTCTATATGAATGGCTATTATTTGACAAGATCGGAAAAGTGGTCCATATTCGGATGTAGATACACCCTCACATATCAATTGTCCAAGACTAACCAATCGGAATGTTTTTTTGTATGGACAGAATAACGAGAAACACCAATTTAGTAAATAAAAAATAATATTTTTGCAAAAAATCAAATGAGAATTTCTTCTATTTTCATCTGAAAAATACCATTTAGGCACTTCGGAAGTATTTTTTAAATTTTCAATAATGGAATATTTATTGGATGGAACTCTACCATGGGTTAACCAACAGAGGGAAGACAGAGGATTAGCGATACTATGTAAATTACCTAAAATACCTAACTTCTCTAACGGAGTTACTTGCGTAAGATTTTCTTGTAAATCCTCTTGGATCGATGAAATAAAATCTGCAGTAATTCCTTTTAAATCGAATTGTGTGCTTTTATTACTTTCACTTGGGAATATTAAGGAATCCTTCAAAAATTCTGTCGGAGAAGCATTGACATCTGAATCAAATTTTATATCGTTTTTTTCTACCGTATCATAATATTTTGGACCAGTAAATGAAAGAGTGAGGGAGAGAGAATCGTCCGAGGACAAGATAAGAAAAGATGTGTTTTCTTGATCTCTATCGGGTAGAATACGAATAATACCTTTATGTTTACTAAATGATTGGCTTCCCCTATTGGAAGAATGACTGGTGTAATGAACTTTGTTACCCAAAATATATATGGAATCTGCTGTGTTATTATTATCATCATTATCGTTATTATTATTATTGTCATTGTCATTATTCCCAGTATCTAAAGAATATTTTATCAAACTAAGTTGAAGAAAATATTGAAATTGGAAAGTTTTATTCGTTCCTATCTCAATGAAAGAAGTATAAGCCCTTTCTACTCTCATAGAAGATCCCTTTTCTCGATCCAAGACTAAACAAGTTTGAACTAATTGGATACCCGTGTCATTGATTCGAACTTCTTTACCATCCTCATAGAGAAGATATTGAACAGCTTTCACTCTTAGAGTTCCTTGTTCCCCCAGTAATTCCCGATGAGAGAATGTTGTTGCTAATTTGTCAGGTATTTCATATTCCATTGCGGGTCTGAGTAAAGCAAAAGTTTTATCTGTACGAGGTATGATCCACTGGAGATAAGCCCAATTCCTGGATCTGAATTTACCGAAAATTCTTTTCCCCGGTTGTATTAAAGCGTCCCTTTGTTCGGATATTTCTCTTGCTTTCCCTGGATGAAGAATACAACCAGGTAATATTCTTATTTCGAATTTATTGTCTGTTATCCTTCGTATTCGAACTGATCCGCTCACTCGGCTATGAATATCCGAAGTTATTTTTGCACCTGCCTGAATAATACTATTATCCTCTACTAAGATGGGAGAAAAAGGTTCATGTACAATATGTACTTCTTCCGGGATTGAAAAAAAGTTACCACCTCCGATTATCTCATGTCTTGTCATAAATATTTTCGTTTTTCTATTCCCAATAATCTCGTTTTTTTTGCCAATCGAATCAATTTTTATGGTACCATACTTGATAATCCCCCAATCCTTGGTTATGTATCTAGGATCATTTGAAATGGCCAAAATATCATCATTTTGTAAAACACCATTTTTAGATATTTTAGGGACAAATTCAAAATCCGGGATTTGTTCATTGTATCTGTTTCTATCTCGTTCCGGTAAGAAAAAAACTCTACCCTTTTTATGTTTTTGTGTTACTTTATAACCATGCAAAATAAAAATGGAATATATAGAATTCCAATCCCTATTATTGGATATGCTATGATCAAACTCTGAATGATTAAAGGTTTTTTTGTTTCTTCTCGAAAAAAAATTGAATGATTCAGGATTTATCTGATCTTTTTTCGAATGAGAATCAAGAAGTGGTTTATTTTCCTCGGTCAAAGGAAATTGAACATCAATTTGATCTTCATCCCGGTAGAAGAATCGTATGCCACCGATACTATGAAATCTTCCCGATAATACCCGTACATAACTTGTCTTAGTTATGAAATGGATGTTACTATGTACATGCTCAGGGTTGTGACGCACCTTCGCACCCCAGTGCATCTCCCCATCCAAGCTGGAATAAATAGATTTTTTAATTCTTTCTTTTGAAGTGGATGTTGTAACATGAACCTCCGCAATAACTTGTTTTGATTCTACATGTTGATTGTTCTGAACCAAGATCAAACTTTGCGGTGGAATTGTTGAATTACGTACCTCATACTTATTCCCAATGGTAATGGATAAATCATTGTCACATATCCAAGCAGGATGCCCATGACGTGTACGTGTGGGATAAACCGAATCGGTATTGGATTTAATAATTCCAGTAAAAGGAGTTCGTATATGTTATGCAATACCACCCGTGAATATCCCACCAGTATGAAAAGTTCTTAAGGTTAATTGAGTCCCTGGTTCCCCAATAGACTGACCTGCAATAATACCCACTGCTTCTCCTGATTCTACCGGATTACCATGAGTAAGACTCCAACCATAGCATAGTTTACAGATCCAAAACATGCTTTTACAAGTCAAAGGGGATCGTATAGATATTGGTTGTGTTTGAAACATTAATTGATTGGCAAGCTCAGCCCCAATATCTTGATCACGTGTAGCAATGCATCTTGCATCTACGTATACATTATCTGCTAATACACGACCAATCAGTCTTGATTCAGCAATCATTCGTATATTCCTTTGCTCATCCCGAATGGGACTTATGAGGATACCTTCAATAGTGCCGCAATCTATTCTACGTACAACAATGTGTTGAACTACTTCAACAAGTCTACGTGTAAGGTATCCGGCATCTGCCGTTCGTATGGCAATATCCACAACTCCTTTACGAGCACCATAACAAGAAATTATGTATTCTGTTAGAGATGGTCCTTCGCGAGAATTACTTTGAATGGGTAAATCAATAATTTGTCCTTTAGGATCCGACATTGATCCTCTCATACCTAATAATTGGTGAATTTGGGATATATTTCCTCGGGCTCCCGGGAAGGACATCATATGTACTGGATTTGAAGGATCGGTTATCTTAAAATTAGGAGTCATTTCCTGTTTCATATATTCACTCGTAGTATACCGTGTATCAATCAATTGACGTAATCTTTCTACCGCATGCACATTTCCATAACGATGATGTTCCTCTTCGTAAGAACCTTGTCGCTCCGCATCCCGTATAAACCATCCTTTGGAAGGTGTTGTTGAAGGATCGTCAATGCCTAATGAGACGGCTTTGTAAGTAGCCTATTAAAAACCCAAAGTCTTAGGTTGATCTGGGATATGCGCCGTATACACCATTCCGAAATGAATTATTAACCTGCTAATAAATTGTTTTATGGCAGTTCTATCCATCACTTTATTATAGAGGAGCAATTTATCTGATTCTGCCATATCCCCACTCCCATAAATAGGATTCACCGCCAATGAATTCCAGCCTTTTACCGAAAGGTTTCCTCAATTTTAATGTTTGTTTGTACAAACAAGTCTTGTTTTAACAGGTGATTATAATTATATCGTCACAGCTGGCGGTGCTCCATTCCGAATTGAAGAATCTTTGGAGATGCCTTGTAGAGCTGACTCTATTTCTTGATTCGGAATAATACGACCAGCGGTTGTACAAATGTATATACTAAGTGTGCTCTCTTCTCCATCCCCCCTAACCTGGAAATGCTCGTAGATCTGATGGGAAGTACCCAAAGGCTCATACTGAGCCTCAATAGGCTCTTCCTGATTCACGGAATTCATTATGCGTAGATCATCATCTACTGGCCATCGGAGCCACAAAGGACTGTATAAGTTCATTTCTCTCTGCGATTCTGCTCTGAGCACATCATTGTAACTATAAAAATAAGGTATTCTTTGACTTTGAGAGAGTTCATTCCTATATGGAAATGGGTTATATCTATTTCCATAAATACCTTGATTACTTTCAATTGTTAATGTATAAAGTCCAAGAAGCATATCTTGGTTCGGTACAGAAACGGGATCTCCTGTAGCTGGAGACAAGAGATTCGCGTGAGAAAGCATAAGTAGACGAGCTTCTGCTTGGGCCTCCAAGGATAAAGGTACATGGACAGCCATTTGATCTCCATCAAAGTCTGCATTGAACCCTGCGCAAACTAATGGATTTAAACGAATAGCACGTCCGTCTGCTAAAATGGGTTCGAATGCTTGTATGCCTAGTCTGTGTAATGTAGGTGCTCGGTTCAACAATACGGGATGTCCCTGCATAACCTCTTGAAGTATTTTCCAAATAAGAGGCATTTTATTCTGAATCAGGAGTTTAGCGGCTTTAATGTTGGGAACAAGATTTCGTCCAATTAAATTGCGAATTACGAAAGGTTGAAAAAGCTCTATGGCTATCTCTCGAGGTAATCCGCATTGGTGTAATGAAAGAGAGGGACCTACCACGATAACAGAACGACCTGAATAATCAACTCGTTTTCCAAGTAAATTCTCCCGAAATCTTCCTTCCTTGCCTTGAATTACATCTGAAAAGGATTTCAAAGGCCTATCATTAGTATCCGTCATGGGTTCTCCGCCGATGCTATTATCAATAAGTGCGTCTACAGCTTTCTGAACCAATTTTTTTTGACAAACAAGTACTCCTTCCGGTGCAAATATTCTTATTTCTGAAAGACAACTGAGAGAATTATTTCGAAAAATAATTCTTCGATAAAGTTCATTTATATCCGAACTAATTATTTTACCTTCGCCTAATTGAACCATAGGTCTTAATTCAGGGGGAAGAACTGGTAATAGTGACAAAACCATCCACTCCGGATTTGTTTTTGTTCGAATAAAGTATTTGATCAATTTCATATGTCTAACCGAAAAATCTTTCCTTCTTTGAATTTTCCGGTTTTCCCATTTATCTTCTGTGGGTTCACCGTTCACCAAAAATTCTTCCCATTTTTCATATGCGCGATCCAAAACAACTTTCGGTTTTAGACTAGCTAATAGTTTTTTGGTAACATCTCCCCCAGTAGCTATTTCTCTACCCATAAATTCGTTGAAGTCTGGACAATGGAAAAAGCAAGGAATACTTTCGTTCCGAATTTCATAATCATTATCATCATATTAAAATAAACCTCGTTTTAATCCAAATGAAGTAGGTTTGTTAGTTATAGGCTTGGCAAAAAAAAGATTGGGATAGGTTATTATATTATCTAGTTCCCCCCCGCAGAATCGGACGCGAGAGTTTCCCCTCATCCGGCTCAAGCAGCTATTATTAAAACACGAGAATCTTTTATTCTTATTTCGTATCGAATAATTTTGAGATTCTGTTGCTTAGCGAGGAAAAACAGCTACTCGTTACTCAAATTATACCTAAAGTAAACTAATTTATGTTCTTTCCATTACAGAAAAATTAATTTATATTCTTTATTCTTGAGTAGTCTTATTCCCTTCGAATGATATACCTTCTTACAGAGATACCTTCCAATGAAATTGAAATTCGTAAGGATTTCCTTCGTTCATATTCCGATTCCTTCGATCCTTTGGGTTCTCGCTCTACTCCGATGGTCATAATGCTATTTGAAGCACGTATGCGGTGGATAGACTTCTATAGCCATACCTATAAAAGCTTACTTATTACATAAGCTCATTCAAAATATTCTAATATCGAAGGATTCCCGGATTCTATTTAAGAAAAAGAATGGGGTTTCTTACGAAGTCTGATTAACAAATAACATTATACATAATGTGATATGTACACATATTGTATGAACCCTAGATAAATCCTCCTTTTATCTCATTGCTTATAATTTCATCTCGAGCTTCGTGCCACTCCTCAAAGGACATGACATGTCGGAGTTAAAGGCATCCCTATGAAATTGGAATTAGATGGGATGACGGTTTCTATTCCAATCCGTATAATCAAAAACTATGATCGAGTCACACATCGCAGTATGCTAGGCTTTCCAATTCCCTAAGAGGTTTGGATAGGATATTCGCAATATGACTAGGAAGCTTTTTTGAATACCATACATGAGTTACCGCACATGCTGATTCGATGTATCCCATTCGATATCTTCGAACTCGAGATTCAGTAGATTCAACTCCGCATTCCTTACAGAAACTTGAGTCTTCTTCATTTTCTTCACTCCATTGATACTTTCCACGGGCGCAAACTCCACTTTAAATAGGCCCAAATATTCTCTCACAAAATATTCCATCTTTTTCTGGTCTATCGCTGCCATAATAGAAAGTGCTGGGTTGAGTTACCCGTCCAACTATCTCTCCGGTAGGTAAGATTCTTTCAGTCCAGGCACGAATTTGTTCGGGAGAAGCTAATCCAATTCGAAGATATTGATGATTTTGGTAAATCATAAGATTAAAGTTCCGATTGATTTGCACTAAACTTCTTTATAATCTATTATTAAATCTTTTTCTATAATAACTGGATCCGAATCTGGGGCTAAACATCGTGGTTCTCGAACGAGCAATCGAAAAGATTCTGGAGTAATTACTTCAGGTTCATATATCGGTTCTCCAGCTACTATAGTACTAACTACTTTCTGACGGGTTTCAGCATGATCAGATTTAATAGTAAGCATTTCTTGTGGAATATGGGAAACACCGAAACCTTCTGGAGCCCAAACTTCCATCTCTCCTACCCGTTGCCCCCCCCGTTTGGATCTCCCCCTAAGTGGTTGTTGTGTAACACGTGAATAAGGTCCACTAGATCGTGCATGGATTTTATCATCAACTTGATGAATCAATTTTGGCATATAAGCTTTTCCTATCGTAACAGGTTGTTCAAAAATATCTCCCGTTCTTCCATCAATCAATCGGCTTTTCCCGGGATTATCGAGTTCAAATGACCATGGATTAGCTGTTTGCCTACTAGCCTCATGAGGTTCAGGAAATACTAGCTTTCTCGGAGCTTCCCGTTCGTATCTTTCATCGAAAGGCATTACTCTATAATGTCTCCTCAAAAAGTCTCCTGCTATACCAAGCACACATTCAAAGATTTGTCCCACATTCATCCGTGAGGGCACCCCTAAGGGGCTTAATATCATATCAATTGGTGTTCCATTTTGCAAATAAGGCATATCTTGTCTAGGTAAAATCTTTGAAATTATACCCTTATTACCATGTCTTCCAGCAACTTTATCACCTACTCGTATTTTGCGTTCTTGCAGGACATATACATGAACAACCTTTGTATACCTAGAAGTATCCTCTGGATAAATCCATCTCACATCAATAACTTGACCTCTTCCACCTGGGGGTACTTTAAGACAAGTTTCTCTCGTAGTAGTTGTATCAATACCAAATATGGCTTGTAATGAGTTACCTTCCGGAGCCTTCAGCGATTCCTCCGAATCTCGAGGTGTTAATTTACCTACTAAAACATCTCCCGTTTCTACCCAAGATCCCGGTAATACAAGGCCACTCTTATCTAAATGACGAAGAAAATAATCATCTAAATGGGGTATTTTTCTGGTAATTTCTTCAGCAGTTCCTTCAGGTGTTACATGAGCCCCAATTTCATATTTCCCAATATGAATAGACGTAAAAATATCTTCATGTATTAGACGTTCGCTGATAAGTACTGAGTCCTCAAAATTGTATCCTTCCCATGGCATATATGCTATTAATATATTTTTCCCTGGAGCTAGTTCTCCCCCTACCGTAGCTCCCCCGTCCGCCAAAATTTGCCCTCTTTCTAGATATTCACCTTGATTAACCCGAGGTTTTTGATGCATACGAGTATCGTTATTAGAACGTTGATATATAACTAATTTGGTATCTATTGTATTTCCATCGTCAACTAACAAAGTTATTTTTTCACCATCAATATAATCAATTTTTCCCCCCTGCGCAGCTACAACCACAGTCCCCGAATCTGGGGCTACTTGACCTTCCAATCCTGTTCCTACGATACATTTTTCGGGTTTTGAAAGTGGAACTGCTTGACGTTGCATATTAGAACCCATTGAAGCACGATTTGCATCATTGTTTTCAAGAGGAGGAATAGGAGGAGCTCCAACGGGAAAATGTTGTAGAGGCGAAATACTTCGAAGATGTATTTGATTCCATGCAATAGTCACAATTTCTTGTCGATATCGAGCTGCAGTAACTTGTTCCTCTTTATCCTCCTGAGATACCGATAAACAAGTTCCTGTAGTTATTCGATAGTATTCATCTTCCTCTGCTGATACATGAGTTGCAGTATCCCCCTCCTCGGATAATATCTCGGAGATCTTATAGAAGGGACTTCCGAAGAATCCCCAAGGATCAACGCTTGCATGAAGAGCCAATGATGAAATGGGTCCAGCGTTCATTCCTTCGGATGTTTCGATGGGACAAACACGCCCATAATGACTAGGATGAGTATCTCGTACTTGGAAACTAGCGGTTCGCCTTATTGATCCTCCAGGGCCCAAATAACTTAATCTCCGCCTATGAACTATTTGTGTTAATGGATTAGTTTGGTCTAGAGATTGGGATAAGGGGTGTGAACCAAAAAATTCTTTGAAAGTTGTTAATAATAAACTTGAAGTTACTGGACTTCCAAAAGTTGGTACACGTTTATGCTGGGTTGCCCTATTCATTCTTCCCCGCACTGAATCCTCCGAACGTTCTGATGCCAATCTTGATTGATCTTTTGATGAATCTGCTACGGAACAAATATGTTTATTCTTTAAGTGATCCATATCATCGAGGGTTCCTACTCCAATCCGAACTTTGATCGAATAATCTATAACAGCTAACATATCTTTTGGTAATGAAAAAATCTCATTTTTAGGTACATCAAGGTTAAGTTTCTTGTTCAAATTTATTCGACCAATCTTCCCTGGTTCAAATTTTGGTTGAGAGAATCTTTCTTGTGATTCTTCAGATATATCGGGGAATTTCAAATATTCATCTGTACCATATAATAGTTTGTAAAGTTCCGATATGGCATATTCTCTCGATTGAATATGTTTTGCCTTTGTTTTCCGAAAAGCGTCACTCGAGACATCGGGATAACAAACATTTTCTAAAATTTCTTTTGTATCCAAACCCATAGCTAATAATAAAAGTCAAATGGATATTCTCTGTTTCCTATTTATACGAACCCATATTCTGTTCTTCATATCAGGTTCTAATTTGAATCTTCCTCCACGATTTGAGATTATTGTGCCCGTATATATAGGGTTCCCATTTGGATCCCGTTCCAGATTAAGGTAAATACCAGGACTTCGTAAAATTTGATTGATTGCAACTCTAGCAGTTCCATTCACTACAAAAGTACCTTGGGAGCTCATTAAAGGAATATTCCCAATGTATACAGTTTGTCTTTTTATTCTCCCTCTTCCCTTTTGAGTCGATTGTGCTGGTACATATGATTTGGGTGAATATGTAATGGACCCACATACGGCATCTTTTTCTCCGATCAATGGTTCTATTAAGTAATATTGTTCACCAAATAATCGAAATTCAATCTCTTCATCTGTATCTTCGATACAGGGAAAATTATTCGGTTCTTCCATTAATCCCTGATCAACAAAACGATAAAATGCTTCCAATTGTATTTTCCCAAAATTAGGCAGTACAAAAATTTCCCCATTCTTTTCTAATACCATGTTGAATCTTCTCTTTCTTCTCTTTCCTCTTCTTTTCCCTATTTCCCTCTTTTCCCTTTTCTGTCAAGATGGAAATACAAAAAACTCCATATTGATAAAGAAATTTGTACCAATATAGTGGTAGGTAGCAAATCGATAGATTTTCTTCTAATTTCGAACTAATTATGTTATGTGAGAGTCAGAAAAAAAAAAAATACAGATTCTTAACTTAAATTAACTTAATAAGTAAAGGAAGGAATACCGTTCATTCCGTTTGAGAGGGGAGAGAAACAAACACTTGATTGAACCATTAATCATTCTTATAATACATTAACTTATATTTATTATATTTATTACAATCCCAGGTCGAAGATCAAAAAGGTTCAATTACGATACAGTGGAGGCGACATGGCCAAGTGGTAAGGCAGAGGACTGCAAATCCTTTATCCCCAGTTCGAATCTGGGTGTCGCCTGAAAATAAAATACAAAGAAGTAGTTTGGGTTGGCTATCATGTTACCTCTAAATATGAATTGTGTTGCTCCATATTATAGTCTGTCACATTATCCATATTCGAATTTTCATCATGAATAGACAACCCTATGTTAAGTATAAATCAATTCTGGAATAAAAGCAAGTTATTATATATTTATTGCTTCAACAATCTCGAATTCCTTTAATATTGCTTATAAAATCCAAAATATAGATTATCTTAAAATTCATTTTATTCAATACTTGGCGGTATTAACAGCTCTTCATATTATCAGTATAGAATAAATCATCATATAATATTATTTCTATATTTCTACATAGAAATAATATAGATTCTTTCTTCTATTCGAGAATCAAAAAGATAAGGAGAATCTTTACGGATATAGTTAATATTGCTTGGGCTGCTTTGATGGTAGTTTTCACATTTTCTCTCCCACCTGTGGTACGGGGAAGAAGCGGACCGTAATTCCCGATTATAAATAATAAATTTATTAAATCATTATTGAATATTTCTTTTTCATTTAATAATGATTTAATAAATAAATAAATTTATGGATATGGAAAAATATTTTTATAATTTGATCTGTTTTCTATTTTTTTCCTGCAAGAAATATATGAGGTATAATCAATTCCCTCCCATTTTCCATAATATAAAGACTTTTTTTTTCTTCCTATTCCGAATTCAAAGTTTTGATAGATCAATTTATTTTTCAACCAAGTTAATAGGTTGAGAAAAAAATATTTATATTTCTCATAATATAAATTGGTTATATTATTTTTAATACTACGTAAATATAGACTTTCCGTAATATAAGAAATAGCAGTTCCACTTAGAAGCATTTGGGATAATAGAAGAATGGGATCTAAACGCCAACCCTGGGAAATAAAAATTCCTCCACATAATAATCCGATGGAAGAGAAAAGGAAATCGTAATATTGGGATAGGTTGATTCCTCGCTCGCCCCCCCCTGAAAACCATATATGATATTTTAATCTCTTTATGGCTTAAGTAAAAGATTATGAAAATAACATATCGTTTTTACCCCAAATTCAAGTGAGTTTTCATATAACTTCTTGGATTGTCTCTAACCTGTTCAACGAATTTATATTCTCAAATTTTTTATTATTCTCAAGAGATCAGGTTTATTTTATATGTACTTATCATATTCTCCTATAAGAAGGATTATCATTGGGCTCATGGTATACTCCGTTGGTTTCACCATTCCCTTCTCCGGAGGAAAGAGAACTAAGAATTGACATAAAATGATATTTTTCATTTTTCTATTTATCAATCGATCCAAATAAAATTTCAGTGAAATTTGTTTTCGAAGTAATTTATAATATTAAACTATGTTAGCCATAGATTATCTATTTCATTCTATAGAGAATAAATCTTTTCTTCTCCCCTTCTCAAGTTTCATATTAAATATTATTAGTTAATATGTTGAATTTCCTAAGCGAAATATCTTTAAGTACATTCAAAATCACACCTCTAGATACATCAGGTTCCCTTTCTCTAAGGGCGTACAAAAGTATGCCTACCGACACTAGTCCTACTCCCACCGTAGTACTAGGACCATACTCCATATGAATCATATAAAAAATAATACGTAAGTTAGAAAGGACTATATTCGTTGGGGGAATATGTTTCTATTAAAATCCCCCGATATAGTTTTTTTTTTTAATTAAATAAGTATTCGCAATAATGTATGTAATTATCCAGAAAAAACTTGGACTTCTTCTATCATTCTCTCATAAGTGAATATTAAATTGAGAATGAATTTAATTGCTTTGACTGGCTGTTTTTACATAAGGGATAGGTGAGAAGGCAGTGGGAATAAGAATGAACAGTGCAGTGGCAATAAATGCGAGGATATTTACTTCCATAATCTCATTATTTATCTTATTATTTAATAATATTTTGAAGGGGCTCAAAAATCTCATCCGATAAAGATTAGAAATCTTCTCTTTTTCAGAGATTCATAATGAATATAATCGATTCAATTTCTTTGGGAGATACAATCAATCTCCTTGAATTCAATGAAACCCCATAAAAGTCTGATCCATTTATCTAATATTAGATGAATAGTATAACACAAGACAGCTTTCTGATCTACAAAATAAGATTCTTCATCTGAAAAAGCTCATTTTTTGTTTACTGTACTTTTACTCCCTATCTGCCACATTCATTGTCTACGTACCATCTATGTTATACGATATTACATGCAGTATACTATAAACATAGATGAATTTGGTGTGAATAGATAAATGAAATACTTCATTCCCCAGTCAATCTATTATCAATAAATTTTGATATTGAGATAATACCGAACCGAATTTATTATTTCACGGTTCATTTGATAGAGTATCATCTCGATAGTATGCCTTGAAGAGGACTCGAACCTCCATGCTTTATAGCACGAGATTTTGAATCTCGCGTGTCTACCATTTCACCATCAAGGCTCTCAATCAATATTATACTTGATCCAAATTCAAAAACATAGACTAATTTAAGTATTTTATATTTTATTATTATTTTATTAATCATCGAAATTTGGGTTAGAATTATTAATTGATAGAATTCTATTCAATTTTATCGATTTTCATTATCCATAAATAAGATCTAACGCAGTATAAGAATAATTGATTGTTGAAACCGAGTTCCCGACCGACAGGGGAGACATAACATAGACTCATACAACTAATTCACATTTACAATAATTAATTCGGATTGTAAAACGAACTTACAATGAGACGGAACATTGTAAGTTCGTTTTACAATCCGAATTATAAGATAAGTTCATTTATTTCTCGATCTCCATTTTCTATCAGGAGAAAGATTAATCTCCGAAGTTTATAAATAAATTTTCTAGGAAAAAGAGTATTCAGCTATTAATTAAATGACTTAAAGAAATATTATCCTGGGCAATACTAATAATGGTATTCATTATTACTCCCAATATGGTAGAAGCTACTGCACATAACACCATACCGAGTTCAATAAAACTTTTTGATATTAAGGAAGATGTGGAAATTTTATAATTTGTTACATAAGGAGTTATTTCTTTGTCCCGTTCGGTTATTAACAACCCAACGGTTCTCGAATAATAGTATATGGAAATAACACTCGTAAAAGGTCCTATCGAGACTAATAAATATAAACCTGCTTGCCATCCACACCAGAATGGATAAAGTTTTCCGAAAAAACCTGATGACGGGGGAAAACCTCCCAGAGGTAATGAACATGGAGTGAAAGAAAGAGCTAGCAAAGGATCTTTTATATATAATCCGGCATAATCTCGAATGTTATCTGTTCCCGTACGTGAACCAAATAATATGATGCAAGCAAAAGTTCCTAAACTCATAAAGATATAAAACAGTGTGTAAGTTAACATGCTTGCATATCCGTTTGAGTTTCCAGCAATTATTCCAATCATAAGATATCCAATTTGACTTATTGGAGAATATGCAAGCATGCGTTTCATGCTCGTTTGAGTGATCGCAATCAAATTGCCTAATATCATACTAAGAATAGCTAATATCTCTAAAAGGAAATGCCATTCATTCGATGAGAAGGAAAAAATAATATTGAAGATTCGAGTAGCTAAAGCTAGAGCGGCTACTTTCGAAGCAGCAGAAAGAAGAGCAACAACTGGGGTTGGGGAGTCAGAGTCGAAAAAAGGATCATTATTCACTCTTTCCTCTCATTCAGAACCGTGCATGAGACTCTCATTTCACACGGCTCCTAAGTAATAAAAAAGGAATTATGTTTTTTTACTTATTACCCTCCTCGCGTATGTATAAGATGTAATAATTTATAGATTTGTACAAAGAATTACTAATCTTTAACTTTTCGAGGAATCCTTCATCGATGGTTTTCATACCGAGGTGCTGACCTGTTCAATCTCTCTTATCTTTTTCAAGAGTCTATATAAAATAAAAAGGTAGATTCGATAGAAAAACCATCTGATTTTATTCGTTATCAATAGCCATGGATTGTTATTCTAGGGTGATCTATCGGTCGGCGGATGCTTCTCCGTTCTAATACACTCGTAGTCTTTGGAGGATTAAAACTAACTATGTAGCATCTACACAATGGAAATTATTGAATCTCTGCGCCACTATCCTGATTCTTTGTAGAAGCTACCCATAATAACTAAACTAACTTGCAAAAAATATTTATTCAGAAATATTAAATGCTTCTAACTTTGCTTTACCTTAATCGTTCATTATTCGAACGAAAGTTTTATGTTATAAGAACCTTGGTAAAAGTTGTGTTTTAATCCGAGTGAGGATAAAAGTTTCTTTATTCCGCATGTCTGTAGATCTCTTTCCATATTCAATATGGGGGAACAAATAAGTATCTATTTGTTAGAGAATGATTGAACGAATCACACTCCCTCATATACGTCAGGGGTCCATTGATGAAAGGGAACCAGAGAGAGTTTGAATCCAATTCCTACCATTATACATATGAGCGCAACCAAAGTTCCTGGAGAGTTATACATTTGTGCATCTATAAGTCCATTTATTATTCTCTGAAGTTGAATTTCTCCCCCAGATAAACCATATAACCAAGAAAACCCATAAGCCAAGATAGAAGAACTTGTTCCACCCATAAGTAAGTATTTCATAGTTGCTTCATTAGATCTCGCATCTCTCTTGGTATATCCGGATAATGAATAGAAACATAAACTTGAGCATTCTGGAGCCACAAATATAGTTACTAAATCGTTAGCACCACACAAAAACATTCCTCCCAAAGTAGCTGTTAATATGAGCAACAAAAACTCCATTATGGCCATTTTTGTACATTGAATATACTCCACAGATAGGGGAATACATAATGCTGAACATAATAGAATCAGAGATTGAAACATCTCGTTAAAGGTGTCTGTTCGGAAATTACCCGAAAAGCTAATAATAGGTTCTTCTTTCCATTGGGGAAACAAGACTGTTATGCTTATCATCAAACTTGCAAAGGAGATGAAATATAACCAAGGTGTATCTTTTTCGGAAATTAAATCTATTATTAAAAGAATGATTAAACTAAAAATTAAGATACATTCCGGTGAAATAGCACTCCCGTATGAGAGACGCAAATCAAACTCTAATTTCATAATATCTTTGAGATATAATTCAAATGAAATATCAATCGATTTCGTATATGATACGCCGAATAAAGTAAATTGTTTCGCTCAAAAACTAAGTTCATCGATATTTTTTTTTTCGAATCGTTTTCAATTCTCATGAAAATAGGTCATATCATAATAGTTAAAAATTTTTTTTTTATTCAAATACAATATTAATTTTACATTAACATTATGATATTTATATTTTTTATGTAAGCCTTTCGGCTCACGTTCCTTCCAATTTGATATCATATATTCCTTAATTTAATTTAATTGTTATTAATCTCTTTATTTATATGAACGGAAATTTGCAAAAGCTCTATTGGCCTCTGCCATTCTATGAGTCTCTTCCTTTTTACGTACAGCATTGCCATTATCTCTGGCAGCATCCATTGATTCAGAACTTGGTTTAAAAGCCATACTTCGACCTGGACGTTTTCGAGATGCCCCCGATAACCAACGAATAGCAAGTACTTTTCCCCGTGTAGATCCTATTTCAGTGGGAACTTGATAAGTGGACCCACCCACACGTCTCGCCTTTACTGCTACATTGGGAGTTACTTTGCGTATTGCTTGACGCAAAACGGATAGTGGATTGTTTTTCGTCCTTCGCTCAATATTCACCATGGCATTATAAAGAATTCCATAAGCCAATGATTTTCTCCCGTGCTTAAGAATATGGTTAACTAACATGTTGACTAATCTATTATGATAAACCGGATCAGCTTTCGCATCTCTTTCTCTCGCATTACTTCGACGTGACATGAGTACGAGAAATAATTTATTATTAGTAATTTCTCTCATTAAAGTTAGGGATTAATGATTCATTTCGGCCTTCTCACTCCATATTGTAGGGTGGATCATTCATTCAAGTCGCGAAGGATCTCCCTCCAAACCGTACATACGATTTTCATCGAATACGGCTTTCCACTTCACTATATACAATAGATTTTAAATCATACATTACGTATATTAATAGAATATCTATTTGTAC